GTGGCTTGGCTTAATTCTACTAATGCTAAAGAGATTGGAACTCTTTACCTAATCTTTGCAGTTTTTGCAGGTATGATAGGTACTGCTTTTTCAGTTTTAATTAGATTGGAATTATCTTCTCCAGGTGTTCAATTTTTACAAGGAGATCATCAATTATTTAATGTGATCATTTCAGCTCACGCTTTTATAATGATTTTTTTTATGGTTATGCCTGGTTTAGTAGGTGGATTCGGTAATTATTTTTTACCTATCCACTGTGGAAGTCCAGATATGGCTTTTCCAAGATTAAATAATATCTCCTTTTGGTTGTTACCACCTGCTTTAATTTTACTTCTAATGAGTTCATTAGTAGAAAATGGAGCTGGTACAGGATGGACGGTTTATCCACCATTAGCCGGAATTCAATCACATTCAGGAGGTTCAGTAGATTTAGCTATCTTTTCTCTACACCTAGCCGGAGTGTCTTCATTATTAGGTGCTATTAATTTTATTAGTACAACACTTAATATGAGAACAAATGGTATGTCATTACATAAATTACCATTATTTGTATGGGCTATCTTTATTACAGCTATCTTACTGTTATTAGCTTTACCAGTGTTAGCCGGTGCTATTACAATGTTACTAACAGATAGAAATTTCAATACTAGTTTCTATGATCCAGCTGGAGGAGGAGATCCTATACTATACCAACACCTTTTTTGGTTCTTTGGTCACCCAGAAGTTTATATATTAATTATACCAGGTTTCGGTATAGTTAGTCATATAGTTTCAACTTTCTCAGGTAAACCAGTTTTCGGTTACATTGGTATGGTTTATGCAATGTTCTCAATTGGAATTTTAGGATTCTTAGTTTGGAGTCACCACATGTTTAGTGTAGGTTTAGATGTAGATACGAGAGCTTATTTTACTGCAGCTACAATGGTAATTGCTGTACCTACAGGAATTAAAATTTTCTCATGGTTAGCTACTTTATATGGAGGAAGTTTAAGATATAATACACCATTACTATTTGTAATAGGATTCTTAGCTTTATTCACAATAGGTGGTTTAACTGGAGTAGTTCTTTCTAATGCTTCATTAGATATTGCATTCCACGATACATATTATGTTGTAGCTCACTTCCATTATGTTTTATCAATGGGAGCTGTTTTTGCTTTATTCGCAGGGTTTTACTATTGGACTCCTAAAATTGTAGGTAGAACATTTTCAGATTTCCTAGGTAAAATTCATTTCTGGACATTATTTGTTGGGGTTAATTTAACTTTTTTCCCTCAACATTTCCTAGGATTGGCTGGTATGCCACGAAGAATTCCAGATTATCCAGATGCTTTTGCAGGATGGAACGCAGTTTCAAGTTTTGGTTCTTTAGTTTCTGTTGTAGCTACTATATTATTTGGTTATATAATTTATGATATTTTTGTTAACCAACCAGCTTGCTCAAATAATCCTTGGCTTGTACCCTCATATTTTACTAATGAAGTACAATTAAATAATGAGGGTCAAACAGCTAATACTTTAGAATGGACATTACAAAGCCCTATACCATTCCATGCATTTAAAATGCTACCTATCCAATCATAATTTTAAAAAATGAGAATTAAATTACAATACCCCCTTTAATTAAATATTATATGGTTATGTATTAAAATTTTGTCTATAACTGTTTAATTAAATTGTATTATTATAATTAAATAAGTTATATTTCTTGTTTAACTAATATTATAAGTATTATTAATAGAAATAATTCATCTAAATAAATTTTTAGTAATTAATTTATTATAACTGTAAATTAGTTTATTATTGTTTATTTAAAATTAAAGGTTTTAAGAGATAATCTTTAATTTATTTTTAAATCTCTTCTAAAATAAGCGTTAGCGCAAAATATACAAAAAACAAAACAAAAATGGAATTAAATAACAACCTATATACACTTTCTACTATTAGTAGAAGTTTCGATAAGTATCACGTGGATAATAATAAAGTTCATTTAGTTTCTAGTAATTTTTATACTAATAAATTTGAATTAACTAAGGATATTAAGTTTAATTCTGTACATTATATAATTTTTATAGAACTAATAAACTTAGATAAATTTGAAATTATAAAGCATAACTCTACTTGTATAGAATTTAAAATTAGTTTACCTTATTTTCTTAAATATTTTCTTGGATTAAATTCTTCTTTTGAGAGTTTTCTTGAAGTATTAATAGGTAATCCTTTAGAAAGAACAAAAGAAAATCGATCTTTATTAAATAATGTTTTATTTGTTTATAGTAATTTAAGTTGGAGTACTATACAAGCAGTATATAAAAACATAAACGTAGATATTAGTGGTGGAAGTATTAGTAAAAGACATATATTATCTACAGCAGAATATAATTTATCTTCAATGCTATTATCCTTAGGCTATAATTTGGTAGATATTTATAATAGTTCTATTATATTATCTAAACAGTTACAAATATCTAAAGGTAAAGATATCGTTAATTCGGAGTTATCTTCAATTTTTTCTTATGATTTAGAAATTAATAAAGTGTTTAGATTGAATAGCCTAGCCGAATATCTAAATTTAAAAATAGAAAAATTTAAAGCACAAATAAGCAATTTAGAATTGGAAGTTAAGAGTAGACAGGGAAATTTTCAGTTTTCTGAGGATTCTTTAAAGAAATATAGTAGAGATACTCCTAAATTTTTAGAATTAACAAAGAATATTCTTAATTTTAAAGCTAAAATAGAAAAATTAAAACAAGAAATTTCATCTTTAAATTCTAAAGTAACAGAGCTAAATTTGGAAGTTACCTCATTATCCAGTCTTTCTTCTTCTGAATTGGCAGATAAGTATAATAAATTAATTTTTGGTATTAATAAATATGATGATTTATCTAACTTTAAAAATTATTTTAAAAAACGAAAATTAAGAGGAGTTAAAGATTTAGAGATACGGGAATATAGTACTGTGTCTAGTTTAAGACCAGTAAATGGGAATGGTTTATTAAGTTATAAATCTTGTAATTTACCTATTAAGATACTAACACCTTTAATTAACTTTCCTACGCGCACTACAGAAAAAAGAGAATTTTCTTTATATTCGAATAATTCTTTGGTATCTGAAAATATAATGAGACTATTATATTTAAAAGCTAGAAAAGAAAATATTCAAATTAGCATAGAAGAATATTTAATTTCTAAAAAAAATATTATTATTTTAAAATTTACTTATAGAATAATTCTTTTTATTTTTATAATATTAAGAATATTTAATATATTGTCTTTACTTTTCCCTTTTGTTTGCTTCAAATTTTTATTTTTTTTTCTTTTCTACGGTTTATATATTCCTTACTTTAATTATTTTATGATATGTAGTTTAGAATTTTATCTTTTGCTTGTAAATCTATACCTTTTAAATTTAAAAAGTAAAAAGAAGTCTAAGGGAGAACGATTAATTAAAAAAAAAAAGTTTTTTTTATTTCTTTCTTTAAATAAGCGCGTACGCTCGGTATACTCGCTACGCTCGCTACGCTTGGTACGCCAGGTACGCCAGGTACAGCCGGTACGCGCCACAATAAAAATTAAGAATTTAGCTAAACATATTATATTTATATTAAAAAAAATTCAAGTCTTAAACTTAAGATATTCTAGCTTTATTATTTTTAATATCTTAAAATATATGTATATATTAAATATCTTTTTATTTGGTTTAGATTTGTTAATATTTTTAAATTTTTCTGAACATTTTCCTTTATATTTTAAAAATTGCATAAAATTTTCTTTTAGTGGAATTGAAAGTAATACAAATATAAATATAGATATGAATGCGAATGCGGCGAATGCGACAAATACAAATATTTTTAATTTTAACACTTTAAGTTTAAATGAAAAATATGAATATATTAAATTAAAATTTTTTAATAAAGCCATAGAGCCTAATCTACCTTTTTTAAATTGGTTTATACAATTATTAGTTAATACAGATGGATCCCAAAACAATGTAGATCAAATCATAGAAACTAATTTAAATGCACTTCAAAAGATAGAGAGAGAAGCACATTTAAATTCCCATTCCTTTACAAGGATTAGACCTTTTTTAATAAATAAAACAGATACTAGTTCTACACAAATACCTAACATAGTACCATATAAAATTAAAAATTTTTCTAACTATGAAGAATAAGATTTAAAATTATTTTATATATATTATTTCTTCTCTTACTTTCATCCACCTTTTATAATTTTTACTGTAAAAATAATACTTTATTAAAAGTAAGGTAGAAGGCCAATTTTTACTCCTCTTAGTCTTTTAAAAAGGAAAGACTAAGAGGAGATAGTGTAAAAATAAATAAACTTATAACCCCCTCTCATTGCGGAGTTGCGTAGCTGCGGAGCTGCGTAGCTGCGGAGCCGGAGCGCGGAGTGTAGAGCGCTAAGATGCCGAGCCCATACCTTTTTTAATTCCTTTTTTAAGTAAACAGCTGAACAGCTGTGATTTGTACAACTATTTTTTTTAAAGGGACGTAGGCCGTAGGCGTAATAAAATTAGTAAAAGTAAATATTCGAAAATTTAAAGAGAGGGGGAGAAAAATAGTTTAGCAGTACACTTTTTAAGTATAATTTTAACAGTACGTATTTATATATTATAACTAAGTATTAGGCATTATTATTATGTAATATAAATAAGTACTACTCAATATGCAGAGGAGAAGCAATAAAATAATTAAAATAAATTAAGTTTTTATAAATTTTAAGAAAAAAAAAAATAAAGATTGGAAATGAAAAACTAATAAATATTCTAAATTAAGTAAGGTAATGTAAAGTTATATTTACTAATGTGTAATAAAATAAATAGTTTTAATTAAATAAGCGCGAACGCTAATTAAACATTCAAACAATAACAATAAAAAAGTAAAAAAAAAAATAAAATAATAATAATAAGACGCGCGCTATGCGCGCTACGCGAAAGAAATAAAAATTAAAATGAATAAAAGAGGCAAAGCTATGATTTTTATATCAATATTAACCTTAATAGTGGCTAAGGCCCTACCATCACTTAATAATAATTTATCTTCAGTTTATTTTACAAGAATATCTGCAATAGTTTTCGTATACGCAGGAGTATTATCATTTAATACTTTATACATTCAGTCAATTGGATCGGGTATAGGTATATATAGCGGATTATTCCAAGTTACAGTAATTTCTCAATTTATAGAAGTATTTTTATTAATAATAGGATCTTTAATTTTAATAGCTTGGCCTTTAAAATCAAGCGGGTACGCGACAAATCAAATAGCTCAATCTTCTTATCCTGTAGGTTTTTCTTCTGCTTCTGCATCTGCTTCTGCATCTGCTTCTGTTTCTGCTAAAGAAGGGCAAGATTATTCTTTACTAGTATTATTCAGTACTTTAGGTTCCTGTTTATTAGTTTCTAGTTCAGATTTAGTTTCTATGTATTTAAGTATAGAATTACAATCTTTTGGATTATATGTATTATCTACATTATATAGAGATTCAGAATCTTCAACTAGAGCAGGTTTAAAATACTTTTTATTAGGAGGTTTATCTTCTTGTTTAATTTTATTGGGGTCTGGTTTAATATATGCTTTTACTGGTTTAACTAATTTTGAATCAATATATTCGTTAATTTCAGTATCAGAAGTTAATAATATAATACAAGGATTAAGTTTAGGTTTAATATTAATAATAATAGGATTTTTATTCAAGATAGCTGCGGCACCTTTACATAATTGGAGTCCAGATGTATATGATGAAACACCCACAATAGTAACTATATGGTTAACTATAATGCCAAAAATATCAATATTAATATTATTAATAGAATTACATACTCAAATAGGCGTTATAGGATCTTTAAATTCCTTAATAATAGATCAAATAAATTTAAACGCGTATGCAATACAAGAGAATTCTATTTATCTATTAAAAAATTTATTATTAATAAGTTCATTATTATCTTTAATAATAGGAACTGTAGTAGGTTTAGCTCAAACACGAATTAAAAGATTATTAGCTTATAGTACAATATCACACATTGGATTTATGTTATTAGCTTTAGCTATAAATACAGAACAATCAATAGATTCTCTTCTATTTTACATTATTCAATATTCAATAACAAATTTAAATGTATTTTTAATTATTATAGCTTTAAGTTATATAATTAATCATTCTTATTTAAAATTAAAAGAAAGTAATGAAGCAAGCATAATTAAAGATATAAGATATATCTCAGAATTAAAAGGTCAATTTTTCTTAAATCCTTTACTAAGTTTAAGTTTATCAATTTGTTTATTTTCTATGGCTGGAATACCTCCATTAATTGGATTCTTTTCTAAACAGTTTGTATTATATTCTGCTTTAGGAACTGGGTATTATTTCATGAGTATTTTAGGAATTTTAGTAAGTATAATAAGTGCTTCTTATTATATAAAAATAGTAAAAGTACTTCATACAGAAGTAGCAGAAGATATTAATTTAAAACTGAAAGAAACATCAAATAATTTGTCTAGAGAAAATAATTATACATTATTAAGTAATTTCCATAGTTTTTTAATTTCTACTTTAACTTTATCAATATTATTCTTTATTTTTAAACCTTCTTTAATCTTAAATAGTACACAATTGCTATCTTTATCTTTATTTAATTGTTAATGAATAATTTATTTTTTCTATTTATTTTTGTACCTTTATTAGCTTTAATTTTACTAGGCTTAAATGTTTTATTAGCAGTACATAGACCTGATGAATCTAAAGTATCAGCTTATGAATGTGGTTTCAGCCCGGTTTATGGACAAACTAGATCTACGTTCCAAATTCATTTCTACATCGTAGCTATGTTATTCTTAATTTTCGATCTTGAAATTTTATTACTATTCCCTATTGCTGTTACTCTTTACCAAGTTTCTACTTTCGGTTTCTCTATCGCAATTATATTCTTTATTGTTTTAACTATAGGATTTGTATTAGAAATAGGTTCTGGAGCTATTGCTTTAACTAATTTTGATAAACCTTCATATCCTTTAAATAAAGATAAAAAAATATAATTAAATAATATTTAACCCCCTACAGAGTCCTGCGGAGCGCGAAGCCCTGCTTTTCCTTGCTAATGGCTGCAAAACGTGGAGTTCTGCTAAGGCTAAACCTAGCTAAACCTGCGGAACGCGGAGCCAGCTGTCCTTCGGGTCCTACGGCGTACGAATTTTATTTATTTACTATACTTACTAATTAACTATTATTACAAATATTTTTATTAATAATTATTACAAATAGTTTTATTTTTCTTTTCTTTATTTAAATTTTTATTTTATAGAAAAATACCTTAGAATTATTGTATAGTAAAATATATTAGATTTATATTTTTTAGTATTAGCTTTAATATCTTATTTTATAATGTTTATTTAAGTTAAATACAAGCGCGCGTACGCGCAAGAAATAAATTTCCTTAAAAAACAATATTTAGATTTTATTTAAATACATTTAAAACAATCTTTAAAAAAATTTTAAATTATTAAATTTTATTCTAAAAAAAAATTATAATTAAAAATAAAAGAGTAGTAATATAGTATAACTTCTAAATTATAAAAACAAAATTAAAAATTTGTTTTTTATAATTTAGATACCCTCAATATCTCATTGATATTATAATAATATTATAAAAGCTTAATTAAGCAGAGATGGTTCTTTTAACAAAAATTTTCGTAATTTAGAGCAAAAAAATAAAATCAAATATAAATCATGCCTCAACTATTACCCTTTTTTTTCTTTAATCAATTATTATTTTCATTTATTTTTTTATTTTCTATAATTTATATCTTTTCTAAATATATTTTACCTTTATTTACATTACAACAAGTAATTAGAACTTATATTACGAAATTAAGTAAAAATAATTAAAATAAGCGCGTACGCTACGTATGCGGCATATTTTAATTTAAACAATCTTATTTTTCTAACTAAATAGTTTTAATTTATTTAAATAGGTAAAGTAAGTTTTTTTTTTAATTAATCTATTTATATTAAAAATATACATCCCCCTCTTCTAAAGCTAAACCTAAGGTTAAGGCTAAACCTAAGGCTAAGGCTAAGACTAAGGCTAAGGCTAATACTAAGGCTAAGGCTAATACCTACGTTAGTACCCCTTATGGTCCTGCGATTAAACAGTATTACAGCCCTACGGCCTACGGAGGCATAGATCTAATTCTAGACTACAACAAGAAGAAAACAGGAAGTTTTCCTTCCCTTCTATCTTTCGCAGGAATAAAAAGACTAAAGTATAGAAGTAATATCGATCGAAACCTCAAAATTTATAGTAAGGAAATAAAATATAAAAGAAGAGCGTAACATTTCCATTATAAAATTAAAAAAAAAAAATAAAAAAGTAAAAATTGTAGTGTTTTTATCCAATCTTAAAAAAATTTTAAGTTATATAGCTAAGAAAAAAAGTATAATTGTAAATTATCTGTCAACTTTAATCGGTCTTGTGAGCGTGTTTTTTTAATTATTAAATTTTATAAAAAAAAAATAAAAAAAGAGTGTAGTATAAATGGTTAGTATGGCGATCTCCAAAATCACTGGAAGGTGTTCGAGTCACCTCACTCTTGAGTATTCTTCATTGTGTATATATACTATAAAAAATAAATTTAAATAAATTAATCTTTTTATCTTATTTAAACCCTTTTCTCTTACTCTCTTACTCTATTACTTTATTACTCTATCACTCTATTGCTCTATTACTCTCTTACTCTATTATTCTCTTATTCTATTATCAGTAAGAGAGTTACTCTGTTAAAATAATCTTTCATCAGAAATTAACTGTAAGTAGGAATTTCTATAGCAAGTATTAAAGGTATAACTGCGTAACAGAAAATATGCGTATCCGAAGTACCGAAAGAGAGGTATTTTATATCTTTTTATCCTTAAGAAAGAATTCCTTTCTTCTATTAAAAGAGTAAAGGATAATAATCCGTAGTCTGAACATCTACCTTAATAAGAGAAGTTCTTCTTTCTTCTTATGGTCCACGAGCCCCTTCTCTTTTTCCGTTGAAATAATAGGCAACACAGTTATACAGTTACATAGTTACACAGTTACGCAGTTACGCAGTTACGCCGCTACGAAGAGGGAATAGTAATCTTTAATTTTTTTTTTTAATATATTAAAGTTAAAATAAAAAGTATTTAATATAATATTAAACGAGTATGCCGAAATTGGTAGCCGGGTGGGTTTTAGGTACTCATAATTTTTAATTGTAAGAGTTCAAGTCTCTTTACTCGTAATAATTTAATTTAAAAATCATAATCAGTATATTGAGTTTAAATATAAGAAAGAAATTGCGTTTTATCTTATATTTTTTTAATGGACCGTAAGACTTTAATAACATAAAAATTTAAATTAATTCTCCATTTTTATTCTGTTTTTAATAAGCGTACGCACCTATTAGTTTTTTTTTTTACAATTTTTATTAAAAAAATATTTGCAAAAATCCAATGTAAAATTTTAATTTAAGTGCGTATTCTTATTAAAATTAGATATCTAGATAGAAATAGTTTCTTAGATTTAAATATTAAAAAGCGAAAGTAGCAAATTAAATATTTGCTTTTTATGGTTTTCTATTTTAAATAAATTAGATCTATATGAACAATTTGTTTCTTCAGCAAGATAGCTTCAAGATATGACTTAATCAAAAATTAAATAATTCATTTAATCAAATTAAATAATTCATTTTATCCCCTCTTTATTAAATATGCTGTGTAAAATAGAGATGAAAATTTTAATATTTAAGTTACTCCTCGTGATATTAATATATTGTGATATTAATATATTGACTTAGAAAATTTATTAATCTTATAAATATGGGGTATTTCAATAATTAGTATTTTATTGAATATTTAGTTTTTAATTACAGGTAAGATCAGTATATTTAATTTAATTAAGTACCTTATTATACTTATATTTATACTTATTTTTATATTTATAATATTAATATAGAGTACTTATACGATTTTTTTATAAAGTAAATTAAAACATCTTTAGCTTAATTGGTAAAGCGTTTGCCTTCGAAGCAATTGTTTATTGGTTCAATTCCAATAAGATGTTTAAATAAAATTAGTGTTACTATAAAAACTATAGTTAAAAATAAAGATAAAGTAAATCATTAAGATTAGATAGTGATTAATGATTTATTAAATACAATAAATTTAAGTAGTTATAATTTACCTTAAAAGTTTGCGGCTTTTACCCTTCCTGCGCCCTGTAGAGATACGGCCCTACTGTCCTACTGCCCTATTGTCTTACGGTCTAGTCCTAGACCTAGTCTTACTATACTCTTAGTCCTACAATACTCCAAGTCCAAGTCTACTCCAAGTCCAAGAACAAGTCCTACGGAGACGGAGCGCGGAGTCCTGCTTTTTTTAAGTATCCTATGATTGTAGACCGTAAAAATAAGATTTAGGATCATATGATTGTAGACCGTAAAAATAAGAGAGAATATTTTTATTATAAGTTTAAGTTATTCCCCGATCGTATAATAAAAATTAAAAGTTATTAGAGAATAATTATCTTTTACTATCCAAATAAAAAATAAAAAATAAAAAGTGATGAACTTTAATGTATTTAATTTTAAATAAAAGATAAAAATAAAAAGAGTTTTATTTTTTTAATATTTAATAAAAGAGAAGCTAAGAAAATTATTTATTATTATAATTTTGATCAACAATATTCTTATCTATGGATATCTATTTAATAAAAATTATTAAATTAATATTAAATATATTTATAGAAAATAAAGTTATCCATCCTATTTTTAGCTACCTAAATTATAGTATTAATTATTAATATTATATATCAGGGAAAATATTTATCATTTATATTAATTTATAAAATATAACTTTATTATATCCTCTAATTAATAATTATTACTACTTTTCCCCTTCGAGCTCTATTTTTTAAGTTTTAAGTAAATGGGAAATAGAAAATAGTGATAAATTTGTTTAGGTATAAAAAATAAGAAACGAATGTATATCTTAATTATATTTTAAAGTTAAACATATATATGAAATATAGGAAAAAATTAAATTAAATACAAATTTAATCTAGAGATTATCTTCTCTAAAAAAACTAAATTAAAAAAAATAAAAATGAATAATTTAAAAAATTTAAGCACATATGCGACAAATAAAATAATAATTACAAAAAATGAATATTCAGATATAAACTTAGATAATAGAATTATACCTTTATTTAGTAGTTCTGTATATTTAAAAGAAAAAAGTTTAAAAAAGAGAAATAAATATAATTTTGCTTTATTAAATCCTCAAAAAAAATTAACTTCTAAAGTAATAAGTTTTAAAGAAATTCTATCACTCTTCTTAAAAGGATTTAATATATATAATTTTAATTTGAATAAATATTTATTACAACATAAAAAATTAGATTTAATGGAAAATTTACTTCTTCGAGAAAGTAAAAACTCCGCTAGCTCCGACTCTGCAGACGAATATTATAAATTAAACCTTCGTTTAAACAAGTTTTTATTTATATTAAATAAATTTATGCCAGTTTTAAAATATAGATCTTTTTTATATAAGGTTTCACTTTTTTTCCCTAAACGATTATTAAAACCTCAACCTTATGTAAGTTTCAGTTATCGTTTAAGAAATTTACACAAAATATTTTTATTCTTAAATAAGAAAGCTCTACTAAAAAAAATAATAAGTGATCCTATAATTATACAAAGCTCTACAAACTCAACCACGTACCCAGAAATTAAAATTAAAGAAAATAATTATTTTAATCTACCACAACCTATTATAAAAGGATCCTTATTAGATTTAGAAATACAAAAACATAAAAGACAAAAAAAAATTCAAAGAAGATTAAAAAATAAATTTTTTAATAAAGGATTAATTTTACTTAAAGATCTAGATTTATTAATAATTAAAAAACAAATTTTAATTAAAAATCTTTTAAAAAACACAGAATCTATAAATAACTTAACTCAAAAAAGTGTTGTAGCAGATCAAAATAATAAAGAAAAAACACAAATTAAAAAAAACAGTTACTCAATATTACAACAAATTAAAGAAAAAGAAAAAAATATTTTATTAAATAAACAACCATTTTCTTCTACTTTATCAAATCCTAATTACTATTCTCTATCTTTCTCTTCCTTAGGTAAAGTATATAATTTAGGAGGGATAGATAAATTAAATGATTTATCTAGCCAAAGCCAAAAAGAAGAGACATCTAATAAAAATCAAATAATTAATAATAAAAATTCTATTTTAAAGACACACTCTACCTATTCTAATCCTGTTTCTTTATTTTATTACTCTTCTACTTCCGCAGGTACCGCAATTATCGCAGAATCCGCAGAACTAAAGGAGAAGAATAATAATAGTAATTCTAATAATTTAATTAATAACGATAAAAAAGAAACTTTAAATATAGAAAATAAACCAATACTTAACCAATATTTAAAAGAAATGAGTATTTATAATATGAGCAGTAAAGGTATTTTTATTTATTATTCTAATCTAATAGGATTTAATTTTAATAGAGAAAATAATAAATTATATAAAAATATTTATAAATTATTAGCAGCTTCATTTAAATCTATGTATTGTTTAATTAGTAAACCTGTTTTCATTATTACACCAGATAAAATTATTATACAATTATTTTACTATTTATTTATACCTAATATTTTGAAATTAAAAAAATTTTATAAATATAATTCTTCCTACGGCTACGGAGCCGGAGTAAATAAAAATTTATTTAAAGGAAGAGATTGGTTTAATAGAAAGAAAAAAATTAAAAAACAATACAGTAAATTTAGAAAAATAAAGCTTAATGTTAGAATAAAATTAAGAAACTTATCTAATATTACTTTAACTAAAATATTCTCTAATAAATTTAAAGATTTATGTTTAATTTTAAATAATTTATTCAAAAAACCTGTTGAATTTGATTTAATTAGATTACATTACCCTTATAATGATAGTAATATTTTAGTTAATTTATTAGGTATTATGATTAATAAAATTAAATTAAGAATTATTATTAGAAGACTATTTGAAAAAGCTGTAATTAAAAATTTAAATAAATTAAGTGGTAATAAGATTAGTTTTATACCTGCTTTCTTATCTGGTATCACTATTAGAGTTGCGGGTAGACTTTTAACACATAGAGTTGTACCTAGACAAACAGTTAAAACAACTCGAAGAGGTGCATCGGCTAAAGGAAAAATTAATTTTAAAGATGTAGCAACTTATACTAATAAAAATAAAAGAGGAGCTTTCAGTATTACAGTGAAATCCGGACAAAATTTCTTTTAATTTATTATCTATTTTTTCTTTTTTACAAGCCCGTACACGACAAATAATACATAATACTATATTTTTTTAAAGTATATAATTTTTTTTAAATTTATATTTAGAATAAACATATAAACCCCCCCCCCTACCTTGCGGAAAGCGTGGATTGCTATTTCCTAAATTAAAAAGAACGAGCCCTAGAATACATAGAACTAATAGAATAGCTTTAACCTACGCCTACGCTCTACTCCTACCCCTCCTTTGCACCTCCATATCTAACATAATCAACTACTACGTAACTAAGCAACACCGCTGAGGTAAAACGAGGAACAGGTTAAGTTAAAAAAGTCTAAGCTACTTTTTTTTTAGTTCTTTGAGTTCTTTGAGTTCTTTGAATTCTTTGAGTTATTTGAGTTCTTTGAGTTATTTCAGAAAAAGGGAAATAAGGAACTCCTTTTTCTAGCTTACGGATGGCTACGGATGGCTACGGTGGTGTACGGAGAAAAGAACTACTACTTCCACAGGAGTAAAGGATATAGATTATACGTTCTTCTTTTTCTTAGAAAGAAAGGCGAAGAAGAAGGCGAAGAGAAAGAGAAAGAGAAAGAGAAAGAGAAAGAAACTTAAGCTAAAAAAAATAATTAATAATTAAAAAAAGGTAAATAAGGAAAGGGTGGATAGTTGGCTGATTTTTAATAGTAATAGAATCCTATAATAAAGTTTAAAATATATTAACTTAATAAATAGGTCCTATAGGACCTATTTATTTATCCTTTTTTATAATAAATTTTACCCTACGGAGGTGCGGATTCTTTGTTTTAACTTGTAGTTTATTCAGCATACTTAAAAAAAAATATTTATGTTTTAATACTATAAACTAATTTAATTTAAGGATACTAAATTTAACGATAGATTAGGGAGTAGTATTTAATTAATCTTTTTATTTATTATATTATTATAATTTATAATTTTTTATTTTTTTATTTATTATTTTTATTTTATTTATTATTGAGTTTATTATTGAGCAGTAAAGGAATCGAACCTTTTACGGTTATTAACCAATTCTTTTACAGAGAATCACCATTACCAATCGGATCACCTGCCCTTCCTTTCGTACCTTTTAGTTTTATTACTCTTTAATCTTTATCCTATCATATCTCTTTACTTTTTCTTCCTTTCCTATGCGGAGTGTTAACCCCATTATTTTTCCATGCGGATCATGATTCCTTTACTCCAGTGGAACCAGTGGAAGAAGGGTAAGGAAAAAATAGGACTAGTTTCTACTTAAAGCTGCTGTATTAAGTACTTAAAAGTAAAGATAAATACTTAAGAGTAAAGAGTAAAGAGTAAATACTAAATAAAATAGATACATATTAAATAAGAATAAGAATAAGAATAAGAATAAGAAATAAATAAGATGAAGAAATGTTTTATTCTTATATATAAATATTTGTTAATAATATAATATAAAATAATATAATATAATATAATATAAAATAATAAAAATATTTTACACTTTAATAAAGGCTAGTAAGTTACTAGAAACTACTTTGTACTTAGTAATTAGTACTTACTGTTTACTATTTAGTATTTATTACTTAATCATTACTATTTAGTACTTAGTAGGGGATAACATTCTCTTAATTTATATATAAATTTTATAATTTCCTTAAATATAAATAAAAAATTATGAATATAATAAAAGGAAAGCCATCATCAGAGCGAATAGCCCTGTAGCTTCTGCTAAAGCGAAACCTAAGATAGCATAAGAGAATAATTGTCCTCTAAGTTGCGGATTTCTAGCTGTAGCTAAAATTAATGAACCGAATACTGTTCCAATTCCTGCTCCTGCTCCAATTAATCCTGAGCAAGCTAATCCTGCTCCAATGTATTTTGCTGCTGCTAACATTTTTTTAATTTCAATTGATAGCGTCTAACATATTAAAGCTTTTTATTTTAATATTTTAAAAAAATGTAAAGTTTTAAATAAATCTTAATACTCTTTTATTCTAATTTAAATGTAAGTAAACTTTATAATTTTCTCTATTCTTAAGTATTTTTCTATTTTTAATTATCTTTTTATTTTTTATCAATTTTTTAAAAATACTACTATTAACTCTTAAAAGAATTCAATTCTTTTTATTTTGACTATGAGAGATTTTTTAAACAAGGTTAAATTTATCCCAGAGGAATTTATTCAATATATTAAAAATAACAATAATCTAAAGAGTATTTTTAATGTTATAATGGCTTAAAATTCCTCTTTATTTAATACAGTAAATGTAGATTTAGACAGTAATCCTATTATTCTGTGGGAGGTTGAAATTTTAACTGAAGATAGTGACTTTGAGGAAGAGAGCTAATGGTTTTTAAACAGAGATGATTGTATACCCTTCTGCCTTCTGGTAATATAAATATAAAACAAACTGAAGCTTTTAATTGTTCTAAGTCTAAGGGAGTATTTACTACAAGAGATTTCATAAAAAATTGGTTAATACCTTCGAATCATTCTTTAAATTTTCAATATAGCCTATTTATTGAAATGAAAAATGAGGATTTATTAATTTAACTCATCTTATTATTGAACAACTAGCAAATCTAAGTTATTTATTTCGTAGTTTGAATGTTTTAAGCTATATTGCAAGTTCTAAAGTTTGGATGAAATACCAATAGAAATCTGAGAGTCTATAGCAATTTTTTTTTATATATTTGAAAAACCTGATACGGAAAATGTGTATAGAAGCTCTCTTACAGAAAACTTATTTTTAAATAGAATGATCGAATATTGACACTTGTTTACATTTAACATTTAACAATTAATCTTGCGGCAACTTACAAATATAAAGACGATTACTATATTGTTTAGATAATTCATCAATATCACAATAATAAGGAAAATAACGATTCTTTATATGATGCATTAATGATTGAACTTGACCAAATAAAATAGAATATTTATTTAAATTAGATCTATATATACGTTTAGTTCCCTTAGATCCTGAAAATAGTACTTAATCAAATTTTAAATAATTCATTTATTCAAATTAAAATTATTTAATTCATCCCCTTTATTAAGTATCCATTTTAATATTAGAAATTTTAATGAAGCTATGAAGTGAAGATAGAAAAACCACTCAAAATTTTAATAACACTTAATTATTTTCACAATATTTAAACATTTTATAGAAAATAAATACAAACATTATACTTAATAAAAAATTAATAATAATTAGTAGTATTTAAGATTTTATTTATAAAAAATTAATTCTAAACTCTTAAACAACATAAATAAAAATGTTATTTATATTTATACTTAAACGCAAAATGTTTATTTAAATTTCACTTTTTAATTTAAATTATAAAAAATTAAATATATAATAATTACTCTCATCTCTGTGCCCTTTATGAAGTGCTTACATGTGGACTCCATTTCCTTACCTTTAGAATAAGAAGAAGTAATAAAGATAATAACTTATTTCCTCATTTCCGAGATCCTGCTAAGAATCGATAAAGTTAAAGGTGAGAAACTTTTTAACACATAGTTTACTAATGCCCGCGAACGCCAGTAATAGCAATAGTAATAGCAATAGCAATAGCAATAGTAATAGCAATAGTAATAGCAATAGTAATAGCAATAGCAATAGCAATAGCAATATTTAAACATTTATTTATACAAAAAATACTAATATAAAATAAAAATAATTTATATTTGTAATCTTATATAGTAATTTAACTATTTTATAAAAATTTAAATTTATATAAAAGAAGAAAAGTAAAATAGAAATAAGCGCGTACGTGAAAGAAATAGAAAATAAAAAAATTATTAGAGGGCCCTTAGCTTAATTGGTAGAGTACCTAATTGTCGATTAGGGTGGTCCCAGTTCGAATCTGGAAGGGCTCGTATATCCACTACATTATGCAGCTACCGCAACTACGAACTTACCGCAACTACGAACTTACCGCAACAACGCTGCTGCGCTGCTGCGCAGCTACGCAGCTATCACAGTAAATTATTTTATAGTACTTAAGTATTTACTTAGATAAAAAATTGAAATTCTTATTTATTAAGCGCATACGCGAAATAAATATTATATAATTTAAAATAATATTTTTAAGTTATAACAGCATAAAACATAAAATCTTTATTTTTTTTTTTACTGAAATTTTCGCGTACTTAGCGTGCTCGCTTAACTAAGAATATAAAAAATAAAGTGACTGGTTTTTATATAATAACAAATTAAATATTTTCTTTAATTTTTCTTTTTCTAAAAAAAGAATAGAATGCATAGTCATCCTGCCTTATTTTAATATAATTTAATTTAAGGTCAATTTTTCTAGGTTAAACCTGCAGCTTTTTATAATAATACTATTCCGTCTTTTCGTCTTCGTCTTTTTCTTTCTATTTTATTTAAACTACTTATAATTTTTAGTTCTTCTATTTCCTAACTTCTTTTGTATTTTTAGTGCTTATTGCGTAGGTAAAACTTCTTCCCTCCCTTATCCTTAAACCCCATGCGGAATTCTTGTTCTTTAGTATTGCTATTGCGGCTTCTCCAGTACTCCAGTAAAAGGGGTAGTCCTACGGTCTAGCTCCGCAAAAAGGAAACTAAAAAAGAAAGGAGAATCTTCCCTTAAGGAAGGTTAAGGAAGGATAGGAGAAGAAGTAATAGAAGAAGAAGAGGAAATAAATATCCTTATAAATTTAAAAAGGATATACGAATGAAAAACAAAGTTTTAAATCTAATCCTAATAAATATAGATTATATCTAAAGAAGAATAAGTTATAAGAGTTTTACGGCAGTATTATAGTTAAATTTCTTGTTTTAAAGCCTTTAATCAATTATATATAATACAGAAGAAATTACTTATTTTATAAGTATTTATATTATTCTATTTTTATAATTAAAAAAATATAAATTATATTTAAAATAGAATTAAAAAAATTTTTTTATTTCTTTAAATAAGAGAGTACTCTGTCAAAAAATAATAGAGCGAAAAATATTCTCTTTACCAAGTATCTAATAAAAAATATAAAAAATTTTAACATTTTCTAAAAAAAATAAAAAAAAAAAGAATACTATTTCTTTCGACTTTCGGGCTTGTATTTTGTAGATTAGACTTTATTTGGAAATAGAAAAAAAGTTATAACTTTTTTTGTTTCGCGTTCTTAGCGTACGCGCTTATTTATTAGAAAAGACAGAAAAAGATACAAACGCAGGCTATATAAAAAAATTTTTTTTAACAATGACAACTCTTTTTATAAATATTTTAGCTTTCGGTACATTACTATCTAGTGTTTTCTCTATTACATCTAAAAATCCTGTTATATCAGTAATTTTTTTAATTTCTACTTTTGTTCAAGCAGCTGTATATTTAATTCTAATAGGTATTAATTTTGTTGGTATATCATATATAGTAATATATGTTGGAGCTATTGCAGTATTATTTCTATTTGTAATTATGATGATAAATATTAAATTAACAGATATTTTAGAAACTGGGAATCAATATACTAAAAATTTACCTTTAGCTATTGCTATTGGATCTTTATTTATTTTTATTATCTTTACTATTATACCTTTTAATTTTAATAATGTTCCAGCATTATCCGTTTTATTAGATAAAATTACATATTTAAACAGTATATTATCTAATTCTAAAATTGTATCTATTAATTTGATTAATTCTATTGTAAATAATTATTTTTTATCATCAGTATCTGATGTTATAATTACTGAATTCCAACAAATAGAAGTTTTAGGTCACGGTCTATACACTTATGGCGCTGTTTTATTAATTACATTAAGTGTTATATTATTATTAGCTATGTTTGCTACTATAATTATTTCAAGAAATAATAAAAAATAATAATATAAGTTTATGACTTAAAATAGAATTTGACATATTACCCCCTACGAATTTGCGAGACTGCGAAACAAGTACTCCGAAGTGTGGACCTTTCTTTTTTTATTATTTACTCCTTTCCCCTGCGGTACCTGTGGTACCTGTGATATCTTTGGTACCTGCAGTAAAAGAAAGAAAAAGAAGGGTGAGAAAAACAGAGATTTACAAGTCCGAAGGTCCCGAACGGTCCCGAAGGGTCCCGAAGGGTAGGGTACTTATAAGTCATTAATTGCCTATAATCTAAAGTAGAAAGAAGAACTCATTACTCACTAGAAATAAAAGTAAAAGAAATCAAAAGAAATCTAATTAAAGCTAAAAAGGAAAGGTTTAAAATATAAAAAAACAAAGTTTTTAATTTTATTATAAGTAGAACATTATTTTACTATTCTTATATTTTAACTAGTTCAAGCGCGTAGCGAGCGTTGGCGACGTACAGGTTAAAATAAATAAGCGCGTACGTTCGCTATGCTCGCTGCGCGAGTAAAATTTTATTAAAAAAAGGTAAAATTAGTTTAATTGGCAAAATTACGTCTTGTGGCGACGAAGTTCAGAGTTCAAATCTCTGATTTTACCCTTAAATATAAATATTAAAAATTACCACTTAAAAAAAAAGAAAAATTAACAGTTTAGTAAGTTAACTTTTTTTAGCTTTCTTTATTACCTTAGTTTTTAAATCTCTATTTTTTTTTTTTTCTCCAATCCTTCCTATCCTTTTCTCTGGTCTTACGGTCCTACGGTTATATGGTACTGCGGTCTACTCTAGTTCTACTCCTAGTCCTACGGAGCGTATATCCTGCAACTTCTGTTGTAGAACCGCTCCGCGTTCCGAAAAGAAGTAGGATCTTTAAATAAGTAAAGAATTAGGGATAAGGAAAGAAAAATAGTACAAACCCTTATTAAAGAAAAAAGAAGAAAAAAGAAGAAAAAAGCTTGCTTCGTTTTTAAGTTTTATTTCAAATTTCTTAGCTTTTATTTATTACTAATCCTTATTTTTTTCCTATCTTTAAATTAAAAAGAAAAATAAAAAAATAAAAAAATAAAAAATCTAATTTTATTAGTTATTCTTCTTTTTTTTACAAATAAATAAAATAATTATACTAAAACTATTTCTCTTTATACTCCTTATAATAAGTGCGTACGCTAATTAGAAAAATATAAAAATTATTTTATTTAAATAAAATAATAACTATATAAAGAGGCAAATATAAAAGTAAAGTAGAAAATAAAATTAATAGATTCGTAATTCGTAAGCTAGCAATATAAAAAAAATAATTACAAATTATAGAAATAGCAATAAATTAAAAATAAAAAAGAAAAAAAAGAGGAAATATGTTTGTATCTTTAAATTAAATATAAAAATAAAAAAAATTACTTTTAAATAAAAAATTTTATGCAATAAATATATTTAATTATCTTTAAAATGTTAATAATTTTTTAATATTTTTAATAAAAGATCAATTAAATATATTTATACAATAATAACAATAAGAAATACTTTGAATTACTTTAGTATTTTAAACAATTATTTAAAAATGAAAATAAATATAAATAAATTTCAACACTTTCCTTTTCATTTAGTAGATCCTTCTCCTTGGCCAATTTTATTAAGTTTTTCATTATTAAATATGGCTGTGGCTGCAGTATTATATTTTCACGGTTTTTATAATGGTGGAATTCTATTAACAATAGGATTTTTTTTAACTTGTTTTGGTATGATTTTATGGTTTAGAGATGTAATAACAGAAGGAACATATTTAGGTCATCATACAAAAGAAGTAAGAAATGGTTTAATGATTGGTGTAATACTTTTTATTGTTAGTGAAGCATTTGCTTTCTTATCTGTTTTCTGGGCTTTCTTCCATTCTAGTTTAGCTCCAGCTATAGAAATTGGAGGTTCTTGGCCTCCTCTAGGTATAACTCCTTTAGATCCTTTCGCTATTCCTTTACTTAATACTTTTTTATTATTAAGTAGTGGTGCTTTTGTTACTTATGGACATCATGCTTTAATAGCTGGAAATAGAAAAGCTGCTATAGATGGAGTATTTATTACAATAATCTTAGCTGTGATATTTACTGCTTTACAATATTTTGAATATTCTGAAGCAGGATTTACAATGTCTGATGGTGTTTATGGATCAGCCTTTTATGCTTCTACAGGTTTACATGGTTTCCATGTAATAGTAGGAACAATTTTTATTCTAGTAGGATTCATTAGAATAATTAATTACCAAGTTACAAAAGAACATCATCAAGGGTTTGAAGCAAGTATCCTATATTGGCACTTCGTAGATGTAGTTTGGTTATTCCTATTTGTAGCAGTATATTTCTGGGGTGGAGCTTAATTATTAAACTTTAAAATAAGGTAAAAGATCTAAAATTTATCCATCCTCATATTTTTTTAATTAGCGTACGCGCTTATTATATATTTAACCATTTATAATGTCATTGAAAGATTGTTTTATTAGTAATTAACACTTTATATTGAAAACTAATTTTATTTTCTTGATTTTGATTAAAAACATAATAAAGATAAATTTATATCCACCAAAATTAAAAATATTATCTTACTCGCGCTACGCGCGCTAAGCGAAAATAATAAAATTTTAAAATTTATGTTGGTTACGTGCGCACTTAAATATTTATTATTCAATATTTTAAATAAGAATTTGCTTTTTTCATTATAAAATAAAAAGATAATTCTTATATCCTTTTTAATTTATAGTTCAATTTTACTAATAAATTATAAATATTATAATCATATATATTTAATATTAATTAAATAAAAAATAATTTATAAACTATAAATTAAAGATTTAGTATCCTATCTTGTCTTCTTTAGTTTCTATCTTTCCATTTCTTTTTTATAATTAATAACTAGAATATATAACGTAGAACTTCTACTATTACCTATCTTTTCATCCCTGTATTTTGCAGACCACAGAACGCTGCTTATTTAGGAGTTTAGAATTGTAGAAAGGAATAACTTACAAAAGAAAAGAGAAAAGAGAAAAAAGAAAAGAGAAAAGAGAAAAGGATAGAAAGATAAATAAATATAACAGAGGTAAGTACAGGAAGGATAATAAAATTTAACAAAAAAAAAAAATAACCCCCCCTATTTTAAATATTCAATATAAAAATAATAAAATTTTAAAGATAAATTAAAATTTATTATATTTATATTTTTATATATAATATTTTTTTGAAAAAATTATATTTTTATAATGAAAAATATAAAAAAAAATATCAAATATTAATGTATAAAAAATTAAATTTCATTTATTAATTGTTACTATAAAGAAAATTAAAACAAAAATTATGAATCTTTCATTATTCTTATTTTTAATAGGTATATTAGGTTTTATATTAAATAGAAAAAATATTATCCTTATGATTATAGCCATAGAAATAATGTTATTAGCTGTAACGCTATTAGTATTAATTAGTTCTATTGGTTTTGATGATAATGCTGGTCAAACTTTTAGTATATATATTATATCTATTGCTGGTGCAGAATCTGTAATAGGTTTAAGTATTTTAGTTGCTTACTATCGTTTAAGAGGAACTATTTCATTAAGAACATAATGTATTTATCAATTATTATTTTACCTTTATTAGGGTCAATTGTTTCCGGTTTCATGGGTAGAAAAGTAGGTGTAACAGGTTCACAATTTATAACTTGTACTTGTTTATTTTTATCTTCTTTATTAATGACTATAGCTTTTTATGAAGTAGGAATTTCAAATAGTCCAGTTAATATTAATTTAGGTTCTTGGGTTGATTCAGAGATAATGTTAATCTCTTGGGAGTTTTACTTTGATCAATTAACAGTATCTTTAGGTTTAGCTGTCTTATATTGTTCAACTTTAATACATATTTATAGTATTGATTATTTATCTTCAGATCCTCATAATCAGAGATTTTTTTCATATTTATCAGCTTTTACTGGAGGTATGTTAATATTAATTTGTGGTGGTAATTTCTTTGTAATGTTTGTAGGTTGGGAAGCAATAGGAGTTGTTTCATATTTATTAATTAATTATTATTTTACTAGAATACAAGCAAATAAAGCAGCTATGTTAGCCTTTACTATGAATAGAAGTGGTGATATGTTAATGAGTATAGGATTTTTTGCTATATTTGCAGTATTTGGTTCTTTAAATTATGCTTCAGTATTTTCATTAGTACCTTATATGAATGAAACAGCTATTTCTTTAATAGCTTTATTATTATTAGGTGGATCTTTAGCTAAAAGTGCTAATATACCTCTTCATTCTTGGTTGCCTGGAAGTATGGAAGCACCTACACCTGTAAGTGCTTTACTGCATGCTGCTACTCTAGTTACAGCTGGTATATATTTATTATTAAGATGTTCTCCAATATTAGAATATACTCCTACAGTACTATTAATTATAACTTTAATAGGATCAAGTACTGCCTTTTTTGCAGCAACTTGTGGATTATTATCAAATGATTTAAAACGAATAATTGCTTTTAGTACTATCTCTCAATTAGGTTATATGATGATGGCTATAGGTTTAAGTCAATATAATGTAGCTTTAATGCACACAGTAAATCATGCATTTTTTAAAGCATTACTATTTTTAGGGGCGGGTGCAGTAATTCATTCTTTTGCAGATCAACAAGATGTAAGAAGAATGGGAGGTTTAATTAAATTTTTACCTTTTACTTATTCAGTTATGTTAGTAGGATCTCTTAGTTTATTAGCTACACCTTTCTTAACAGGATTTTACAGTAAAGATTTAATATTAGAATTAGCTTATGGTGCTTATAGTTTTAGTGGTCTATATGCTTTTATTTTAGGTTCAATTACAGCAGGAATTACAGCTTTTTATAGTTTTAGATTAATTAGTTTAGTATTCTTAACTACAGCTAATGGACAAAAAGAATCTTATTTAAATTCTCATGAATCAAATTTAGCTGTAATAATACCTTTATTAGTTTTAGCTTTATTTAGTATATTCTTTGGTTATCTTTTCTCAGATTTATTTGTAGGTGTAGGTTCAGATTTCTTTGGAAATTCTTTATTTATACATCCTAATAATATTTCTATTATTGAGGCAGAATTCTCAATTAACCCTTTAATTAAATTATTACCTGCTATATTTAGTTTAACTGGAGCAACCTTGGCTATTTTTATGTACCATAAAACACCAGAAATTCTTATTAATTTAACAGATAATAATTTAGGAAGAAAATTATATAGTTTCTTAAATGGAAAATATTATTTTGATGTAATTTATAACCATTATGTTGTATCACAAGGTTTACGAATTGGTTATAAAATCTCTAAAGAAATAGATAGAGGAGCTATAGAATTATTAGGACCTTATGGTTTAGCTAATACATTCTTAAAAACTGGAATGAATATTGCTAAATTAGATACAGGTATTATAACTACTTACTCTTTATATATTACAATAGGTTTACTATCTTTATTATTTTTAATCTTTGCTCCTGTTTTAATAGATACTTCTATGTTTTCTGAAATCAGATTAATTATTATTTACTTTGCTTCTTTAGTTTTAGTTTTATCTACTTCTAAAGTTTAAGGATATTATATTAAAAATTTTTTCTTAACCCCCTGCCTCAATCTTTATCTTTATCTTTATTGAACTCAGCATTTAACACTCAGTACTTCACACTCCTCACTCCAAGTCCTAGTCCAAGAATAAGTCCAAGAATAAGAACTAGTCTAAGAATAAGTCCTAAAACTAGTCCAAGAATAAGTCCAAGAATAAGTCCTTCGCTAAGTCCAGCTTTAGATCCGATCTCCATTTTGTAATTGAAATCCGCATATATTATTAGAAAGATAATAGAAAAAATACTAGTTAAAGGTAAAGTGATATTATATAATTCAAATTTTATAATTATAAATAAAAATTGTAGACTAAGCTCAAAAGAATTAAATTATTTTTTGTATTTTTATTTTTTATCTGTATTTATTCTTAAGCTTTTAGATATTTTTCTTTTTATAAGGTTATCTATATCAATTGATCCTAGAAATAAAATCTTATTACTTACTATATAAAAAAATAAAATTTAAAAACATACCAGTAAAAGGAAGAATATTAATATTTTTAAGTTTAAATATAAAAATAATAATTAAGAAAGTTTTTTAAAACAAAAGAAACATTAATATAATAAAAAATATTTTTCTTTTTTCTTTAATATATTTTTATTTAGGTAAAAGGCAATATAGTTAGACACCGTTTGTAGATAAATATAAAAGATTTTAATAAAATAAATTAAGCATATTACACTAAAGAGTTAAGTTACACTAAAGAGTTAAGAGGAAAAAGTAAATACTAAAAACTAAAAAGTAATTACTAAAAAGTAAATACTAAATAATTTAATAGAGTAAAAGAGTAAGAGAGTAGATAGTAAATAGTAAAAAGTAAAGAGTAAATACTTAAGATAAATACTTAAAAGTAAAGAGTCAAGAGTAAAGATTTTTACAGGTAAACTTGAATTAATACCTAATATTTATGTAATGTAGTTCCTGTGTTTTCTATATAATTAATCATACTTTTTGTTATGAATAAGCCAATTACACCCGGCAATAAGATTAAAAATAATATCTCTAATTTAACAATTCAACTTCATTCACACTAAAATTAGAGATATTAATGGTTTATTTTTTTATTTTTAAATTTTTAATTTTTATATTTTAATGTAAAAACTACTATAAATATAATAAATTTTATAAAATAGTATAGAAATAAAAAGAGAATATTTATTAATTTTAATTATCTATAATATATCTCTTAAAAATTATTATGGTTTTAACCGTCTACCAATATTTTACACTGATAATATTTCATTGAAATACTTACTATAACCCAAAGACGATACGAGTTAGTATTATTAAACTGATTAACTTTTTTAACTTTACTTTCTTTAATGATGTAAAATTTATTTATACAAAAATAATTGGTCCGAATATTTATTAGAAAAAAAAAGAAAATAAAAAAAGATCTAATGAAAAGAAAAAAAAAAATAATAAAAAACGAACATTTAATTGGAACAGTAATGGCTTATTTAAATACTTATTAAAATACATTGAAAAGCAGAAAAAGTAAAAATAAAACATTGAAAAGCAGAAAAAGTAAAAAATAAAAAATATAATTTATATCTATTTTTTATTATATAAAAAAAGTAAAATACAATAATATAATATATTTTTTTAATTAATAATATTTAATAACCCCCACACCAGCCTAGTACTAATGTAATAAAGATAATAACCTTTTTTATTGAACTTTGTGTAGATGTGTAGGTGTGAAGTTATATTACTAAATAATCTTCAAAGAAATAATTTTCAAAGATGAATAAGTAAATACAAGATTAGAATTAAAAAATAGTAGTTATTTAAAAATATTTATCTCATTCTTGTATTTAATTTGAAAATTATTTAAATTAAATAAAAAACAACAAATAAAAAAAAAAAAGAAAAAAAAAATTAAAAAAATATAAAAGTATCGATGACAATATTGTAATAAAAATAAAAAAAAAAATAAAATATATATAAAAGTATCGATGACAATATTGTAATAAACATCAAAAAAAAAATAATCAAGTAAGTAAAATTTTTATAAAAAAAATTTTAAATTTTGTTTAAATTAAAAACTTTATTTAATTAAAGAAATAAATAAACATATATAGTTATAGTGTCAAACTAATATAATTTAGTTAAATTATATTTTTATAAGTAAAAAAAATTCGTTTCTTTTTACTAAAAATTTTATTATTTCCTTTCCTTTATCCTTTAAATAAATTATTTAAAGAAACTCTAATTATTATAATGTAAATTATAATAATTTTAAAAAAAACTTTTTCTTTTGTGATATAATATCATGGTTCTATTTAATTAAAAAAATAAAACCTATTTAATAAATTAAAAATAAAAACTTAAATTTTATTTTAATATTAAATAAAAATAAGGCACAACCAGACCTTAAAAACAAAACAAACAACAAATGAAAAAATTAAAAAAAATAATTTTAAAAATTTATAACACAATGCCCCTTATTTTTTCTATCAATTCATTAGATATTAGAAAAAATAAGATTTTTTTTATTGCTTTTCTTTTTTCAGGAATATTTTTCTGAGTGTTAACTAAATACTTAGTAGTATTAATTGAAAAACATCAAATAACTAGCCTATTCAATGTAGAAATATTTTTTATTCTATATATACTTAAAATCTTATGTCTAATTTATTTTTTATTTTTATTTTATATTTACTTAAATTTAAAAAAAAATTACATAGTCTTTATGATAAATACTAAAGAATTTAGCTCTACTTTTTATTTTATTTTAAATTTTTTCTTAATATTAAAAAGCTTTTATATTTTAAAAAATTTTTTTTTTATATTAAGTTTATACCACTATGCTGTTACTATTAAATTCCCAATTTCTGTTATTTTTTTATTAATTAGTTTTATGCTATCCCTTTTTACTTTAATGAATTTAGATCTTCAAGATCATATTATTTATAAAATCAGAAACAGTAAAAATTTAAACTATAAAAAAACAATTAAAAAAATATTTTATGTTTCTATGTTTTTATTGTTTTTTTTTTTATTATTTTATTTATTAATTTTTTTTAATTTAGATTTAGAAATAAGAATGATAGTTTTTACTCTATTTTCTGGCTTAAGTATACCTGTAATCTATTGCTCTGGATTAGAAGACAACTCTTCTTTAAGTTTAGTAAGAAGAAGTAGTTCTAATTTGAGTATTACTAACACTAGTAGCCTACAAGCACAGAATTCTTCGACTGTGCATAATACTACAGCGGCACCTAGTGACATGGCTAATTTATCCTTGGTTCAACCTTCTTCAGTACAACTGAATTTATTCGAACATGTTAGTTCTTATCTAGATCTTATATATAACACCTCAGCACTAAACGATAATAAGAGCAGTCTAATTCTTGCATCTTACGCATACCACAATGGTTTACCATCTACGCCTACGTATCCTACAGAGTTTTATCATCTTAAACAGGAAGCCGAAGAGCAGTGCGAAGAAGCATTTCGAAGTTTAGAATATTTTTATATGCGAAAGTTGCCCGTATCCCATCCATTTTTTAACGAACTTTCAGTTCTAAAGGGTATTATTTTTAGTGCTGGGGGAGTTCAGAATATAACTAATACCGTCTTGTTTAGCCTCAGTAACTTGCAGAGATCTATATTAATTTTAGAAACTCTTTATGAAACTACAGCAATACCCGAGGCCATTAGGTTAGTTGTTTCTAAGCTATTAGTGTTCCCAGAGGATGAGGCTATGTTTCAAAATGAATTTCTCTTTACCAACCTAAACAATAATAATTTCCTGAGATCTGCTTATATCTATAGCCCTTCAGCTAATTTTGACTATCCTTTTAATCACCCATTCTACATAATCAGAATGACTGAAATATATGATCACGATAGCAAATTATATTTGCAAAATAAAGACAGATTAATACTGGCGAGTCAAACGTCAGAGGACCAATCTATTAAAACAGTTCTTTTATATCTAAAAGAGCTAGAACGGTATAAAAATATGGATAAAGTTAATCAGGCATTGTTTAATTTTACGAATTCTTAATATTAGTAATAATTAATAAAAAGTAAAAATAAAAGTGAAAAATTTATAGAATAAAAAATATTTATATTTAACCCCCTGAGCCTGAGGCTAAGGAACCAGGGAATGCTTGTAGTGAAAGTAATAGGGAAAAATTTTCTGCATTTTGAAACAAAAAAAATTTTTTTAAATATTTAAATTCTTTCTAGATAATTAGATACTTCAATAGCTAAATTAAAATTACTCGTATTATCTTTATCACCGAAAAAAAATTAAAAAAAAATAAAATATATATAAAAGTATCGATGACAATATTGTAATAAACATCAAAAAAAATAAAAAAGTAATTCAAAGGGGTTATTAAGGAAAACTAAGGCAAATTTATAAAAAAAGGAGGTATATTACCAAAAGTTTATAGGCTATTATTAGTAGTATTAGTAGTATTAGTAGTATTATCTGGTACCTAGTAGTAGCACATATGTGAACGATCCTAAGGGAAACCTTGTTAATTAAATACTTTCTGAAGTAAAACATTTTATTAGGGAAAGGAAAAGAAATCAACCGAGACTCCGAAAGTAATGGTGAGTGAAATCGGATTAGCCAAATTAATAAAATAAATTGAATAACTTAAATATTTTTATTGCAAATTGAATCTTTATTAATTAAAACTAATAAAGAAATATATTATTAATATTAATTAAAACCTAATACCTAATAAATATATACATTAGAACTCAATTAATATAAAAATATCTTAGTTAGTAGTACATTACTTTAAATATTAAATGTTTTTATTTATTATTAAAAAAAAATTTTAATATTTAAAGGAAAGAGGGAAAGTAAATACAAACTTCTCTCAAGGCTTTGCTATGTATTAGTCTAAAGAAGGTAAAAACACTAAGACCTGTAGATTTATTAATTAATATGAAAAGAGTTAATTAGTATTATATAATAATTAAAAAATAAAATATTAAAAAAATAATTTGTTAAGTTATATATTTTTAATCTTTTAAGATTATTCCGTAATCCTAAATTAAATCTAAAAAAAATAAAGTACGATGAGAGAAACCTTGTCGGAATATAGGGGTACCATCCTCTAAGGCTAAGTATTATAAATTTAGCGATAGTGAATAAGTACTGTAAAGGAAAAGTTTGAAAAGCGAGTGGTATACAAAAAAAGTGAATTATTAAAATATTTAATATAAAAAAATTAAAATTTTAATAATGAATTGGTGAAATAGATCATGAATTAGTAACTCTATAAGCAGTCGAAATTCTACTTAAAAACATAAAAGAATAATGAATGACGGCGTACCTTTTGCATAATGGGTCAGCAAGTTAATAGGAGTAGCAAGGTTTAAAGCCCTAGCGAAAGCGACTGGACTATAATTTAAAAATACAAACAAAAAAATTTGTATTCTAAAAACATATAGTGATGGGTCAGTTACTTCTATTAGACCCGAAGCCAGGTGATCTTACCAAGACCAGATTATAATGGATCGAACGGGTGAATGTTGCATAATTCTCCGATGAGTTTTGGTAAGCGGTGAAATGCCAATCTGACCTGGTGCTAGCTGGTTTTCTACCGAAACATATTTAAGTATGACGTCTACACAAAATTTATGGAGGTACAGCAAGGCAATTCCCAACAAGTTTAAGGGTTGTGTTTATTAAATTTTTTTTATTAACACTTCTACCTTTTAGGCGTTTAGGTTGCGGGGACCTCGAAAATCTTACCTTTGGAAGCGAATCTCGGAATTACATAAATTGATGGTAGATATTCAGACTACTCATGCTAAGTTGGGTAGTCAAGACGGAAACAGCCGAGAACACTGATCAAGGTCCCAAATGATTGTTAAGTGAAATTAAGGACGTAGCAATATCGTATACAGCTGTGAAGTGAGCCTGGTAGTCGCTACTTTTAATGATCGTATGTAACAACGCATCAGCAGTCTAGATAGTAGCGCCGAAAATTTAACGGGTCTTAAACAATCAACCGATATCGTGTTGGTTTAGAGTATTAAGAGGGATTAATATTTCATATTTAATTATATTTTTTTTCAATTATATATTTAATTATATTTTTTTAATTATATATTAATTATTTATAAATATTATGAAGCCTTTCTATTTCTAAATCTAGGTAGTAGAACATTCAGTCAAACTAATCATAAAATAGTGTTTCATTATTTTTTAGGTTACTGAAGAGAGAATGCTGACATGAGTAACGTAAAAAGAAGTTATAATACTTCTCGCCGAATACGAAAGGGTTGCAAATAGGAAAGGTTAATCCATTTTGTTTGAATGCGGCCTCTAAGGACCAAAACCAAAGTTTTGGCTGATGAGTATATAATAGAAAGTCCATTTTTTTAATGGACCAGGAAATTAATATTATAAGTAATAATTTTTACTGTATAAACTAAATTTTTTTTTTATAAAAATATACATATATAAACTAATACTAAGAAATCTAAAATTAACTTATAGTGTTTAGTTATTTGTTTTTATAATTATTACTTATTTAATAAACTAAAGTTTTTTTTAGATTCGCAGTCTTGGAAATTTTAGGTTTAAAACTTATTCTTTGATTTATTAAAGAATATTAGTTTTAAACAATTTATTTATAAGCTTTATTATAAATAACAATTTCTAATAGTAAATTAGATTTATTACATTATAAATAAAATATGTAATTTTATAATAAAATTTTTAGAATACAAGTGCGTACGCTAATTAAAAAATTATTACTTAGTTTGTATATTTATAAATTGCTATAAAGAGCAAAATATAAATTTTAATAAAAATAAGTAAAGAATAAATAGTTAAAGGTTATTTTAAATGTTAATTTTAATAGTTAACATAAATTAGGGATTTTCAATAATACTAAAATAAATTTAAATAACTTACACTAAGTTATTTTATTTGGTTTATTTTTATATTTAGAAAGATTTTTTTTACGCGTATACGCGCTTAATTAATTAAATTTATTTATTTAAATTTTTATATTTATTTAAGTATAGGTATTAGAATAAATAATATTTGTCTCTCTCTATAATAGTTAACTATTAAAATTAATTATTTGCTTAATAATTAATTTTGCAAATATAAATAATCAAATTATTAAAAAAAAAAGATTCAGTAAATCCTTATCCGATGTTTATTGAGAACTAGAGAAAAAACTTTAGTTCTATTAAACAACTGATTTCTTTCTTTTTTCTCTTTAATCCAATGAGGAGGAGAAGGTTTTAAATAATTTAAAGACATTTATTTTAAGCTATTAATATTATCAAAAATATTTATTCGATATTCGAAGTTTATTATAAGACACCTTTGTTAGTTTACATTTATTTCTAATTTTAAGTTAGATTAACTTAACTTCTTAATTTAACTCTCGTTTATTGCTGAACTTTAATTAATTTAAATGTAAGTTTAATTTAATTTATTTAAAAATTTTTAAATAGGGTTTAAAAATTGGTTAAATTTAATAATTGGTAACTTATTAATAATCACAAATAGTTATATATATTTAATAAATATACAAAATAAACTACCGTACCCTAAACCGACACAGGTTCGTAGGTAGAGAATACTAAGGCGTAGAGCTAAAAGTTGTTAAGGAACTCGGCAAATTCACCTCATAAGTTTGACGAAAAGAGGGACCGCATATATTATAATATTTTCTCATTATTCCCTTATTCATTAATTAATTATTAAAATAATTAATATAGTCCCAATCTTACAAGATTAACAAGTCTTTAGGAGAAAGGGAGATCTTTTTCTTATTTTCTTAAGAAAAAGATCTCATTTAAGGGAGGATAAATAATTAATTTATTATAATTAAGGCGGTGGCACAGAATCGGAGGCCCCGACTGTTTACTAAAAACACAACACAGTGCAATCATTAATATGATAGTATACTGTGTGAAATTTGCCCGATGCCATTAATATAAGAGAGGTCATGGGGAACTGTGACTAATCGAAAATCTGGTTAATAGCGGTCTTAACTATGAGGATCCTAAGGTAGCAAAATAAGTTGGCCATTAAATGTGGTCCGGTATCAATAATGTAACGATGGCCTCACTGTCTCTACAACTTGCTCAGTGAAATTGAATTACGCGTGCAGATGCGCGTTGCCTCCAGGGGGACGGGAAGACCCTATGCAGCTTTACTGTAGTTAGTTATCATATGAATCTAGAACAATCTTAATTAATAGAAAATAGGGAAGTCGATAGACAAATACTGGAAACCTTAAAATTAAGGTTGGGTTTATGTTTACCTTAAAATTAAAAATAAAAGGGAGAGTTGACTAATTGGCAGTTTGACTGGGGCGGTCGTCTTTAATAGAGTAGCAAAGTACATCCAAATATTTTTCTTAACAAACAAAAAATAAAGTATTTCTTATTTTCTATTTTAAATAATAAAAAGAGAATACTAAATTTAAATATTTAAATTATTTTTTATATTTAAAACAAAAAACTTATTCTCTTTGTTAAAATATTAAAATTTTTGACATAGAGGAGAGTTATTTTTAATTTAATCTTTATTTTTCTTGTTATTTTTAACAAGAGAAAAAGAATACAATTAATTAATAAATAAAATAAAAACTTTCTCTTTAGCTACTTACGTTACTTTCTTATAAAATTTTATTAGATTTAACGTGATGTTAGTGATCCCTCTCTTTTCTTTGGTTTCGCACGTTTCGCACTACGCACTAAAGGATAGAAAGGGTCAAGAGTTTGGCAAAAAACAATAACACATAAAAATTTTATAAAGGTATAGCTAGAAATTGAATGGAGATCAATCAACCAGTGAAGGGTTGCGCAGAGTTCAATGGCGGTAAGCATGCTTAACTGAAAGACCTAAAAGTCGCACAGATACGTAAGTAGGGCATAGTGACCCCTCGCTATAAAATGGGATAGACGGGGATCAATTAATAAAAGTTACGCTAGGGATAACAGGCTGATAGCCGACGAGAGTACACATTGTCTCGGCTGTTTGGCACCTTAAATGAACAAATTTCTATAATACAAGATTCTTCAAATATTGTAAGTGAGACCGATACTATGGATATTTTTGACATCGGGGAATTTTAATAGTAATATTAATTTAGAAGTTGGCTATATGCTGGAACACCCTTAGAGCTTTCAATACTCATTATTTAAATTTTATTTAATTTTAAATAGTAGTGAAAATTGGAAAGATTGGGCAATCAGCAGGGAAGTTTCTAATTTTAAATTTAAGCAGTTGTAGAATTTTTAATCCCTCAACGATCACACGCCAACATCCAGAGCTTTACCTACATACTCTTGGTACTGGATGAAGATATGATCTAAACTTAGCTGAAAGGTTAAGAGTATTAAATTTTATTAGATTAATACAATTTGCGATGTCGACTCATCCTATCCTCCGGGGGAAGAAGCTTGGAAGGGTTCGGCTGTTCGCCGATTAAAAGGGTACGTGAGTTGGGTTTAATACGACGTGAGTCAGTATGGTCCCTATCTTCTGGAGGGATAATTAGTAAAAAGGGGCAGACCTTCTAGTACGAAAGGATCAATAGGCTGTGTTTCTCTAGTGTACCAATTGTTTGTACTATTTTGTTAGGGACTCATCTCTTCAATAGGAGAGAAGCGGGGAAAATCCTTTTGAACTTTAAGCTAAAATAGTTCTTTAAATTAAATACCCTTAAATAAGGTTATGATAAAAGGTCACAAAATAGGAACGCATAGTTGGGTAGCCACAAACATAATAGATAAGTGCTGAATGTCTATAAAGCAAGAATCTAACCCCTAGATACTTTAAAAATGATTATTTATTTTAATTACAAGCTTAATTTTTAAGTATAAATTAGATTAAAATATCATTAATTAAGAAATAGAACATTTCTAGATAGGCTGCAAATGAAATATATTGTAAAATATTTAGTTTAGCAGTACTAATTTATAAAGAAACTCGATGTTAAAGATTGTTACTAAAAATTTTTTCGCGCACTTAGCGTACGCACTTAAAGTTCTTTTTATTTCCTCTTTTCTACCTATAGGACCCTTTGTATATCCTTTAAATTTTTACTTCTAAACTCTACGTTATACAGTATATAATTTAAATATATAATTTATGAAGGAATTCGTACTACGGCTCCGATTCTTGCTCTGAAGAATAAGAAACTCCGCGATCGTTCTCTCCTTCGCAATGGTTCGCACTCTTTCGCAGTGGTTCACAGTGGTTCACAGTGGTTCGCAGTGGTTCGCAGTGGTTCGCACTCTTTCGCACCCTCCGCACCCTCCGCAGAGGCAGAGAAATAATTCTACTTTAACTAATTCTAGTACTTATTTTTAAATAATAGTACTTTAACTAATACTAATTTTTAAACTAAAACTAAAATAATATAGATAAATAGTAAGAAAAATATGTTAACAATACTACTAATGCTTTAACAATGTAGAACTACTAATCCTTTAATTATTTTTATTAATAATATTTATAGAGCGAATGTTAATAGGAACATATAAGTGAAAAAAATAAATTAATTTTGTCGCGTACTTAGCGTACGCGCGCATAGTGTTTAATTTTACCTCGTTTAACTTATATTTAAGAGTTCGAGTCTCTTTTTTCGTAATCATGTTTCAAAGATAGTGTCATAAAAATAAATAAAAGCGATATAGTGTAAAGGATAAGCACAACAGCCTCATGATCTGTTAGATTTGGTTCGATTCCTGATTTCGCTATTAAAATAAAACGTTACGCTTCTAACTTTCATTTTTTAGTTTATAATATTTACAAATATTAGAAAATTACAATTATTATAAATTTAAAATTTTTAGATACTTAAAATTTACTAATACTTAAAAATTGTAAAAGAAAAATCTAAACTAAATTAAACTTTGACTAATATTAAAATATAAAAAGCTTTTTATCTTTTTATTATATGTTTGTGTATTAAAAAGGTTAACGCATTTCTATTTTTTCGCGTATGCCGCATACGCACTTGAATTAAATTTAAGGATATTATTTAATTTTATAAGAACTAGGTATTATATCATAAACAAGGTATTAATATAAAGATAAATTTTATTTTTCTAATTAGCGTACGCGACTATTTAATCTACAATCTTCTCTAAATTATATTCTTTAATCTTTACTCTTTACTCTTTACTTTTTACTCTTAAGTATTTATCTTAAGTATTTACTTTTTACTTTTTACTATTTACTATTTAGTGCGAAGCCGCGAAGCCGCGAAGCCGCGAAGCCGCGAAGCCGCGAAGCCGAGAAGCCGAGAAGCCGAGAAGCCGAGAAGCCGAGAAGCCGAGAAGCCGAGAAAGAAAATAAATATAACCAACAACCAACAATATTTAGAAAACGTTTTACAGTTGTCTATTTTAGAGTTGATTATTTCTACTTTTTCTACTCTTCCATCCTTTCATCCTTCTATTCTTCTATTCTTCCATCCTTCCATCCTTCCATTTTTCCATATTACCATTTCTCCTTTACCCTTTCTCCAGCAGAAGGGATGGTTGAGATAAAGGACATAACCCGAATAATTAAAAATTTTAAAAAAGGGTCCGCTGCTGCGCACCTTTCTTTTCATACCATACAGCAGTTATACAGCTTTATTGCTTCGCATCTCCGCTTAAGAAGGGAAAAGAAAAGGGAATATAACTCTCTTTTCTACAGTTCTATATGTAAAAGGGGAGCTATCTGTAAAAAGGGTAAAATTGAGAAATGAGAAAATACCGCTACCACACCTAATTAAAATAAATAGTTAAAGGGAAAATAAGGGTCTGTACACAAATAAAAATAGGTAAAGTAGTAGTCATTGGGTGGTATAAAATTCGGAATTACTTTTAAAGTGGATAATATTAAGTATAAAAAAAATAAATTTGAAGTAATCAAATTGTTTTATAATTTAGCTGAAATAGTTTAAAGGGTTAAAACATACCACTCATGACGGTAAAAAGAAGGTTCGATTCCTTTTTTCGGCTTTTAATTAAGGAGGTAGCTAGCGTAGTAGCGTAGTAGCTTAGTAGCGTAGTAACGTAGTGAGAATAATAATATAAATAATTATACAAGTTATTTAATTTATTAAAAGAGAGTTAAGATATCTAAAACTGTAATTTTTAAATTTATTTATTAAAAAATTTACGAATTAAGTTAAGGTTCTAGGTTATTAAAAATATATCTTTATATCCGTAATAGTACGTAGTACCTACGTAGTACCTATCTTCTACAAATAAAGAAGAACAAGGTAAAAATCCTATTCGGGGGAATAGAACAAAAATAATTTTGTGGTAAAATTTAAATAGAAAATTTTAACTTTAAACTTTATACTCTATATTATTTAATTAATAATTATAATTATAAAATAGAATAAATAAATATCTAACACTTAAGTATGTTTATTTTTTATAAAAAAAAAAATTGTAGTAAGTTATTAAAAAAAAATACCTATATTCGACTTATTAATTTTTAGAATTAACTCAGTAAACTAGTATATATTTATATTAATTTATATTTAATATTTTATATTTCTAATAGTTATTACAAAATTAGTCCTATAGATAATAAATCTAACTCTCGCCTACGTGATGTCTAGTGCTAGTGCTGGGGCTGGGTAAACGATGCCTACGCGCCGCCTATGCGGCGCCTATGCGGCGCCTACGGCCTACGCGCTTAATGTTTAATAATTAATTTATATTTTTTTTTACTTGAATATTTAAGTATAAGATTTATATTTGAATAAAATTTTCAATTTAACCCTCCGGCAGGATCAGATGGACCTGCTGATCCTGCCAATCCTGCCGATCCCGCCGGAGGGAATAATTGGCAGGAAAGCCAAAAATTGGCAGGAAAGCCTCTTCAATTTTCCTTCTTTAACCACACTAAAGGACATAAAGACCGCTAAAAAACATAGGAGTAGTAGGAGTCGAAATAGTAATAGAATTTGTATTAGTCGCAGGGGAGAATTTTTATTATATCTTATATAATATCTTAAAAAAAAAATTTTTTTTATTATTTTTAATTAAAGAAATTAAATATTTAAACCTTAATATTTATATAATTAAAGCCTATAATTTAATGGTAGAATAATTTCTTGATGAGGAATCTGTAGAAGTTCAAATCTTCTTGGGCTTAATTAAAATAAAATAATAATACGCGCGCTACGCGAATAAAATAAAAAAAGAAAAATATATAATGTATTATTTGATTTTATATTTATTATACTTTTTCACTCGTTAAGGACTCCTTAAGGCTTGTACATAAATTTTTTAAGTACAAATATTTATATAAATATTTATATATTTAACAAACTTCACAGGTTTAACAAGTTTAACAGACTTAATAAGTTTAATATTCTTAATATATTTAACTTTAACTAAGATAAAACAAATGCAAACGCGGCGTACGCGTCATACGCGAAATAAAAATTCTTAAAAAATGAAACCTTTTAAAAATTAAAAACATTTAAAAGAGATAATAAATATTGCAAATAGCAAATAAAATACGACAATTAAATAAGCGCGTACGCTAAGTACGCGGCAAAAATTGTTTAAAATCTATATGAATTTAATTTTGGTTCTGATTGAACGTTTTTCAGTAGTTTTAAGACATGCAAATCGTTGTTCCTAAGAGTTTATCTTTATGTTTATATAAAATAAATTAAAGATAAAAAATAAGAATAAGGTGTAAAGGTGAGTATTTTAAATTAGATACCTTATAGACTCTTTAATTGGGAGATAATTTTATTTCAAAAATTATAACAAAAAATTAAAAAATTATTATAATTAGAGATACTTATTATATAATAGAAAAAAAAAGGGCAACAGCAAGTCTTCTCTAAAAAATAAATTAGGGTTATATTTATAAATAATAAGGAAAGTAAAAGATAAATTAGCTATTTATTAAAAAAAGGGAAATTTTCTGCTATAAGATTCGATTTATTTTGTTTAAAGGTAGTTGGTGGGGTAAATGCCTACCAAGCCTACGATCAATAGCCATGTTTGATAGAACAGATGGCCACATTGGGAATGAAATGCCCCAAGTAGTGAAAACTACCAGCAGTCAAGAATATTAGTCAATGCTCGCAAGAGTGAACTAGCTAACTGAAATCACATGAGTCATGCTTAATGTTGGTGATTGTGATAACGTAAGGGAAAAAAATGATATTACCTTACTATTAGTGTTGTCCAAAACTGGTGCCAGAAGACTCGGTAAGGCCAGAGACGCAAACGTTAGTCGTCCTAATCAGGCGTAAAGGGTGTGTAGGCTGCTTTGAAAGTTATATTTTTCATAAAGCTCTTTTAACGTAGTATATTAATAAAAATAAAATAAAAAATATTAATATCCGTTCTAAGGTAAAAATAGAATTAATTAAAGCTAGGATCAAATTGAGGATAAGCCAAATAATACTTAGAGTAGGGATTAAATCCGCAGATACTAAGGGGAATACTAAAGGTGAAAGCTTTTTATCTATTATTGATTGACGCTGAGAAACGAAGGTGAGAATAGGAAATAGGATTAGATACCCAGATACCTCTCACTGTCAACGATGAATGGTGGTTGTTAGTTTTTTTAATTAAAACTGGTAACGATGTTAACACGATAACCATTCCGCCTTGCGAGTACGGTTGCAAAACTGAAACCAAAAAAATTAGTCGGTCTCGAAGCAAACGAAGTGAAGCATGTTATTTAATACGAGAATACGCGTAAAACCTTACCAGTTCTTGCATATCCAATCCATAATTTTAATTTTTATTAATTTTTATTAATAATCATTAATTAAAAAGATTGAGTAGTTTCTTTAAATTTAAGAAACTCGTTTACAGGTGTTGCATGGCTGTCGTAAGTCCGTGCCGTGAGAAGTGAGGTTAACTCCACTAACGGACGAAATCCCTGTTGTTAATTTATACTTAACAATTAGTGAATTTTATATATTTTCATTTGGGGCTAAGACAAGCCGTTATGGCCCTCATGAACTGGGCTATAGACGTGCCACGAAAACTTTTACAAAGTGACGCCAAAACCAAACCTCTATACTAATACATTTATATTAGTTAATATTTAATTTTAACATTTAGAAACTAGTAAAAATATTTTTTTTATTCTTTTTAAACTTGAATTATATTAAATAATAAGGTTACAAGGAATAGCTAATCATTAAAGAAAGTTAAATAACTAAATATATTAACGGATTGCCGCCTGAAATTCGGCGACATGAAGAAGGAATTTCGAGTAATCGTTGATCACTAGCGCAACGGTGAAGAAAGCATTCGGGATGAACTAACTGTCTGTCGCTGGGAAGAAGCTTAAATTGGGGGAAACTGCCGCGAAGTTATTATTTTTTTAAGGTACACCTAAATTAATATTATCAGCTATTAAATATTATTAATTAATTAAATTAAATATTTCTTTAATTTAAAGGTAGTTTTATGCTAAGTTTTAATTATAGAAGTAATTCTATTTTAAAGTATTAGTCATTTAAATAATAAAAAAACACCTTTCTTAAGATAATTAGTTTCAGTTAACCCTTTTAAGTAACATCTCAAAAGTCATAGCAAGGTAGCTGTACTGGAAAGTGCCGCTGGAAAATAAATATACTGAATTTAACCCCCCCCACTAGTAACTACTACTAGTGATTATTTTCTTCTTAAAAAAAATCTAACTTTTCCTTTTTACTTAAAAAAAATCCATAAGAGTACTCAAAAGTAAAAAAGTAAAGAAGTAAAGAATAAAAGCAGACGAAGCCATAGAAAAGATAAAAAATCCTAATCTCTTCTCCGTAGGCCCTAGAGGGTAGGGCCTAGGAGGTAGGAAGAAAATAAGTTATCATATCTTTTCCTTCATCCAGAGGAATACAAAGTAAAAAGTAAGAAGAAAAACCTAGACCGTAGGTCTATTGTCTTACACTACGCATCTACCTACCTACGCTCTTACACACCTATGCACTTTCACACTTACGCAGCTACGCAGCTACGCAGCTACGCAGAAGAAAGGAGTCCTTTTTCCTTCTTGTTTCCTTCTTGTTTCCTTCTTGTTTCCTTCTTGTTTCCTTCTTGCTTTCTTCTTGTTTTTTTCTTTTTGTTTCCTTCTTGCTTTTTCTTTTTGTTTCCTTCTTGCTTAAGGATAAGAAAGGGAGTTATGGTTTAGAAGTAAAGGAGTCTTTTACTTCCTTTCTACTGCAGGATTGTAAGACTAAAGGAGAAATTCGTGGGTCCACATGCGGTAGCAACGCATGCCGTAGGAGCGCAGGCCGTAGGAGCGTAGCTCCGCAAAAGTAGGACTACAGAATATTTCCTCTTCGAATACTAAAATGCGAAGATTAGTTTATTCTAATATCGAAGACTAGAGGTACGGTCCTCAATAAGGGTTTTATATGTATCTTTCTATTTCTATAAAAATAGATAAAATAGAATTAATTTAATTTATTATTATAAAAAGAAAAATAAGACCGCAATCTTTTTTAAACTAGAAATTTTTTAAACTAAAAATTTAAGACGCGACAAAATTAAAAGGGGTTAGCTGAGTGGTTGTAGCAGTAAATTTACACTTTACAGACAGAGGTTCGAACCCTCTACTCCTTAGATTATATTGCTATATTTTTTCATAATATAAGAATCTTACTACAAAGATCAATCTTAAGATGCCATTATTTTATTAAAAACAAAATAAGCATTAATTAAAAAAATAAAATTTTCTCTTCTAAACTAAAAACTCTTAAGCCCTTTCTGCCTGCGGCTGCCGGAGTTCTCCCTATACTCCACTCTATACCTTAAAGGACTCCGCAGCCAGGAAAGGATAAAGGACAGGACAAAAGGAAAAAAGAAATAATTTTATTTCTTTTATTCCTTTTATTTTTTTATCATCTTTTAAATTTGTTTTTGATCTAAATTATTTTTATCAAAAGTTAATTATATTCATTATAAAAAGAGTATTATCCTTCTGTAGCTTCTGTAGCTTCTGTAGAATCTGTAGCTTCTGTAGCTTCTGTAGAATCTGTAGCTTCTATAGAAAAGAGCTACTATCTTTTTTCTTTATAGCTTTTCTTTTTTTTTTTAATATCTCTTCTCCCCTTAGCTACCTCTTCTTCGTTAGGAAAGAGGTAAAGGGGGTCTGTGCTCCGCAGATGAGACAGTAAATTAAGATCGAATTATAAATTGTTTATAAAATGGCATTATTTTTCTCAAATTTTAATAGTATCTTTAATGATGCTGCACAACCTTGGCAATTAGGATTTCAAGATAGTGCTGCACCAGGTTTCACAGGTCTGGTAACATTACATAATACAATTGGATTTTATTTAATTGTTATAAGTTTTGCAGTTTTCTGGATTCTTCTTTCAGTTGGTTATTACTATAATTCAACTAAAAATCCTATTGCACATAAATATCTAACACACGGTACTATAATTGAATTAATTTGGACAATTTCACCAGCATTAATTTTAATTGCTATTGCTTTCCCTTCTTTCAGATTATTATATCTAATGGATGAAGTAATATCACCTACATTAACTATTAAAGTTGTAGGTCACCAATGGTATTGGTCTTATGAATATTCAGATTTCGTGACAGATCAAGGAGAATCTATTGATTTCGATTCTTATATGATACCTGAATCAGATTTAGAATTAGGTCAATTCAGATTATTAGATGTTGATAATAAATTAATTGTACCAGTAGATTGCCATATTAGATTAATTGTAACAGGTTCAGATGTAATCCATGCTTATTCAGTACCTTCTTTAGGATTGAAATTAGATTGTGTACCAGGAAGATTGAATCAAGTTTCTTTCTTGGCTGAAAGACCAGGTACTTTCTACGGTCAATGTTCAGAAATTTGTGGAGTTTGGCACGGATTTATGCCTATTGTAGTTGAAGCTGTATCTTCTCCTGATTTCTTAGTATGGATTGACACAGCTTCTCAATAGTAATATATTTATAGATATATAAAAAATATTTAAATATTTTTGTTTGGATTGATATAATTTATTAATAGTAATATAAAACTAATAGTTATAATAATATTTTAGATTTTTATATTCAAATATTTTCCTTACATTTATTATTTAATTTGTAAATAAATTAATAAACAACCCCTGATTTATTATATACTTAAAGCTATTTAAAATTTAGTAATTGAAGACTTAAAATAAGATAAAAAGATAAAAGATAAGATAAAATACTTCTTAAAAACTTAAAAGAATCTGAATCTGTAAGCACTCCGCGCCGCGCAAATATTTCTGTAATAGAAGAAGATGTTTTAATTATTTTTATTTAACCTTTTTAATCTTGAAACTCTTTTAATTATCTTTAAAAAGAAATAAGCTATTTGAACCTACGCGGCTATGCGGCTAAATTAAAATAAAAATAAAAATAAAATTTTTCTTAGTAACTTCTTAGTAACTTAGTAAAAAAATTTTTATAATATTTACTAAAAATCTTAATATCATAATATAAACTAAAGATCTTAATATTAAAAAGTTAAAAGAGGTTAATAATATTTATAAAGGGAAGAAGGGAAGAAAATAAAATTATTTTATTTACTAAATATAAAATATAAAATAAAAATAAAATAATAATAATAAGATGCGCTTAAAATAAAAATAGGGAATCTGATAATGGAAAAAAAAATAAAAAGGGGGAATCTGATAATGGTAATCAGTTGTATTTGCATTACAAATATGATAGTTCAAATCTATCTTTCTCCATTTAAAAAATAAATATAAAATTATTTTTTTGTGTTTAAACTATAAAAATTTTATCCTCCCTTTTTATCCGTATACGATTAGGTAGAATACTACTATTTCCTTCATAAGATTCTTTACTCAAGAGTCAAGAGCAATAGAAAACTGTGGAAGAAAGAAAGGTTATAATTCTAAATTTTTATTTTTATTTTTATTTTTATTTTTATTGTTTATCCTATACTTTATTTATTTAATAAAGAAATATAAGAAGGGTAGCTAGGAAATTAAATAGGAGTAAGGACTTAAGAGTAAATGATAGAGTTTTATGCTCAAGCTGTCCTATGTTCCTAAGTCTAAGGTAAGGAAAGAAGTCCTATGGCTTACAGTCTACAACCCTATACTCCTACAAAGAAGGTTCTAGGATCGTGGCTCCGGCTGCGACTACGCAGGAAGAATTCTTTTTAAAGATAAAATTTTATTAAAGCCTCGGTTGCTTAGTGGTCCAAGCGCGATTCTGAAGAAATTGAGATGGGAGTTCAATTCTCTCCCGAGGCAATAAACAATAAAAATAAAAATAAAAATAAATAATAAAAATAAACAATAAAAATAAAAATAAAAATAATAATAATAAACAAAGAGGTCTGTAAATCCGCGTTTACCCCACTCCGCGCTCTGCAGAAAATAGAAAATATTTAATCCTCTTTAAATTAAATATTTTCTTATTTTAACCTTTAAAAATTGAAATATTTAATTTTATGAGAAAAAAAATTTTTTCAAAGTCGAAATAGTTTAATTGGTAAAACGAATTCCTTGTAAGATTTAAATATTGGTTCAATTCCAGTTTTCGGCAAGATTGTAAGAAATTATATAAAAAAAATATATAATATTAAAAAAAAAAAAAATATAAAAAATTAAAAAATAATACGCGAAATAAATTTAGAATTAATTTACAACAGCCTAAATAAAATCTCTAAAAAAATGTTAGAATTTATAATTTTATCACCTTTAAGTCAATTTGAAGTGTCTAGTTTAATTGGGGTGAATGCTCCTATTTTAGGATATTTAAATATTACTTTAACAAATTTAGCTTTATATTCTTGTTTTATTTTATTAATAGCAATAGGTTTTCATTTATATGGAAATAATGATTCAAATTTAATACCTAATAAATGGTCTATTTCATTAGAGTCTTCTTTTGCTAGTCTAAGTTCAATGGTTAGAGAGCAAATAGGATCTCAAAGTGAAATATATTTACCTTTTGTTTATTCTTTATTCTTTTTTATCTTATTTGGTAATTTAATATCTAATGTACCTTACTCATTTGCTGTTACAGCTAGTGGTGTAGTATCTTTAGGTTTAAGTGTTACAATCTTTATTGGTGTAACAATTTTAGCTTTATCAATACATGGATTAACCTTTTTCTCTTTCTTTATACCAGCTGGTACTCCTTTAGCATTAGTTCCATTATTAGTATTAATTGAATTAGTATCATATTTAGCTAGAGCTGTTTCATTAGGTGTGCGATTATTCGCTAATATTGTTGCGGGACACACATTACTTAAAATTTTAAGTACTTATTTATATAAATTATTTTCTGGTAGTGTGCTAATTGCGGTATTAACTTTAATACCTTTTGCAATCTTCTTAGCATTAGTTGGATTAGAAATAGCAGTTTCTCTAATACAAGCTTTTGTTTTCACATTATTAGTATGTTCATATTTAAGAGATGCTGTTCATCTACATTAGTTAAACCTAAAATATTTTAATTTTTAATATTAAAAAAAAATACTTAAACCCCCTCTCCTTTATCTACTTATCCTTATCAATTACTCATTTAACTTATACTTTTAAAGTAAAAAGTAAAGATAAATATTTAAGAGTAAAGATAAAAAAGTAAAAATAAAATAATAATAATAATAATAATAATAAGACGCGCATAAAATAAAAATTTATAACCTGATTCTATACTTTTTTTTATTTCATTACAAGTATAAATACTTGTCCAGCTACCTAAAGGACTTATTGTAACATAACCCCTTGCTTACTTTTAATTTTAATTTGCAGTAATTTTAGTTTGCAGATATGGAAAATTTAAATTTTCTGGTGTTTCAACATCTGCTTCTATAAAGGCCAAATCATTAAGATTAAAATCAGAAATATCTCCTTCTCCTTCCATAAAAGTAGGATTATTAATAGGCATTGGAAAATTTTTCATAATAATTGGATATAATGAATTAACATTAAAATTTGATTCTCTAATTTATAAGATAAATTATATTAATTATATTAAAAAGAAAAAAGAAGAAGAAGAAAAAAAAAATTTTTTTTTTCCTCTTTTATTTTTTTCTTTTTTTAACTTCTTCTTTTATTTAACTTCTTCTTTTATTTTAAGAGAAGAAGAAGGGATTACAATGTATCTAGAGCTTAATATTTTTATTTTAAATATTTTCAATAGGCCGTATTAGAACACGCTGTGGTATTATATTTAAAAAAATTTATTAGTATAATTTTTATTCTCTTTTGGACTCGAACCAAAATTAACACTTTAGAAGAATGCAGTTCTAACCGATTGAACTAAGAGAACTCGATTAAATATAAATTAATACTTTATTAAGTTTTTTTCCTTACGAACTAATAATTTAAGCACACTCTTTTGCCTTTTGCCTTTTGCTTTTTTTAAATAGAGTTAAGAAGGAATTGAACCCTAACTTTTTAGACTTTGCAGGTCTACTACAGAACCATCTGTAAACTTAACCCTTTAAACATCTTAGTTTAAAATTTTACAATTTTATCATATTAAATTATAATTATCTTTTTTTTCTTACTATAAATATAAACAGTTTTACTGGTAAAATTTTTAAAATTTTTTAAAATTAAAAAATTAAAGTCTTTTTATAAGTATATTACAAGTCTTTTTATAGGTATACTACTTATAAAATAATATTAGTTAAATAAAAATTTTATTAATAAGATTTATAATTTATTCTATACAAATATTAACACAGAAATAGGAATATTAATTAAAATTTTAATTATCTTAATACATTTATTGTTTAGTTAATTATATTTTTTTAATATAATATCTTCTTCTTTTAATCAAATTCGGTATTAACTACTACTTTTATGCTATGCTTATGGAGTAGTGATAACTTTATTGGAGAATAAGAAATGAATAGTGAATAGGAGTAGTTACTTGGAGTAGTGAGTAGGAGTATTAAGTAGTTACTAGTAAGTAGTTACTATTGAATAATTAGTAATTACTAGTGATTACTTGTGAGTACGGACTATAAAATATGGACTACAAACTAAAACTATTGAACAGTGACTAGAGATTAAAAGTAGAACTAGAACTAGTTACTAGTGAGTAGAAAAAATAAAAGACTTTAAAAATACCAGGAGTTAAATAATTATTTTTTTTTGTAATTATTCTCTTGTTTTTTTTTTATATTAATTTTTTTGTTTGTTGTTTTTATTTAATTTAAGTTTTATTCAAATTAAATACAAGGATGAGATAGATATTTTTAAATTACTATATTTACTTCTAATTTTTAAATTACTATATTTACTTCTAATCCAACATTTTTTATTTACTCTAGCTTTCATCTTTGAAGTTTATCTAGTAATACCGAACCTTTGTACTTGCGCAGCTTGCGCTGAGATTTGTATATTTAATTTAAAGTTTAATATAAATCTATTTGCTTAATTAATTAAAGTAGTAGCTTTTTTTAATAAAACTAGTTGTTATTTAATTACTGTTTGTATTTTTGTGTTTATATACTTACCTACTTTCCTATTTTTTAAATTAAAAAAAACTTAAAATTTAAAAGGTAATAAAGTAAGTTATAGTTACACGAATAGGTTCTTGGTCCCTTTGTCTTTGCCCGCTGCTTAGTTTAAGGTGGAGTGTTTCCCTTAATTGCATATGGAAGAAGTGTATCTATTTCAGTTTAAAGTTAAACAAATAAGTATTTATATAAAAAAGCTTGTATTCATTAGGGGGTTGAATAAAAATATTAGTCTTTATAGTTTATCTAAATTAATTTTAATTTTAATTTTAATTTTAATTTTAATTTTAATTTTAATTTTAATTTTAATAAAATAAAACAAAAAATAAAGTGTTTGTCTTTTACCTCTTTTACCTCTTTTACCTCTTTTACCTCTTTTACCTCTTTTACCTTAAGGGGTGATTATAAGTATATGCTTGTATTTTTATTATTTAAATTTTTTATTATTTTAAATTTTTATCTATATATTATAAATTAATTAATGTTTTTGATTTGTAGCAACATCCATTAAAGTATTTTCACTTATTCCAATAACTGGTACAATTATTAAGAACCAAGCAAAATAAAATGCAGTTGAAAATTGACCTATTTCTAAATAAGGTGTTTCAGGGTGTTGAGATCCAATCCACATTAAAATGATAAAATCAACAACAAAGAACCAGAAAGCTAATTTCATAGCAGGTCTAAATTGATTTCCTCTAATTCTAGATAAATCTGTTAAAGGTAAAATTAATAATATTAATAATGAACCGAACATGGCTACAACTCCTAATAATTTATTAGGTATTGATCTTAAAATAGCATAAAATGGTAACAGATCGAAATATTATTATATAAAATTATTTTGTTTTGTGTTATTTAATTTGTATAGCATATCTTTATGCATATATTGAAAAATATTGTTTCTAATAATTATCATGCTTTCTTTTCTTTTTGCGGAGCGCGAAAGTGCTTAGGAGCGATGGTATTGTTCTACGGCGTGCGGTCCTACGGCATATAAGCACGTAAGAACGTAAAACCATAGATTTGTAAAACCGTACTTACTTTTACTTTGGGGCAAACAAATAGCAACAGAATAGATATATAATTTATAACTTTTTTAATGACTATGAATAAAACATTTAATAATTTCATTTCCTACTTTAAATAAATTATTTAAGGTATTTTAAAATAATTTATTTTTTCAAAAGTGAAAACATAAACAATCAAGCGCGGAGCGCGCGGAGCGCGCGGAGCGAGTAAACCTTTATTTTGAATAAATCCATTAATCATAATTTAATAGATTAATCTTCTAGGAGTTAACAATTAGTTTATATTTAAAATAACTATTTTTACAAATTTATACTTAAATTTTAAATTTCTATAAAAAGTAAAACAAGAAAATATTAAGGTAGAAAATTAAACAAAAGCATAATTTTTGTTTTTATTTTTTCTTATCTACAAAAAATCTTGATTTAATTTCATATTAAAAATCAAAAATATAATTAAAATAATTTAAATTATTTTTTCTTAAATTACTTTGACCAAAATATAATTCTATTTGTACCTTTTAATTTTCTTTTTTAATTTGAGCTTCACCTGCCTAGCTGGCAGGCTGGCAGTCTGCCTGTTTGGCAGTCTAATTGTTTGACAGTAATTCAAGAACAAGAAAAGAAAATTAAAAACAAAAGTTTTAATTTAATGGGTTATCGAATTTTAAATCAAATCTCTCGATCTTAGTTAATCTTTTTCTTTTTATATAAGATAAGAAATGATTGTGTAATTATGTTTATATTTTAAAATTATAGAAATTATAAGATGTAAAACATATAAATTTATATAATATATCCCTTATCTTTCGAAAAAGGCTGGACTATATCTTCATCCTTTAATTTAAGGAGCTTCACATGTAGTCTCTGAGGATCCTACTCTTAAAAAATTTGAAAATTACAATGATTTTCTTTTTCAATTTGGTTTCCTGCTGATTGTCCATTTGTTTTAGCGTTTATTGCTAACATATCTTTAAGATTTTTACTAAAATTTAAATTGAGTACTTAAAGCTTTAGGATTTTCCAGCATATAGTGAAATTTATTTTTCCTAAGATTACTCTTAAGCATGGCATCTGTTAACATACCATTCTGGAACTATAGAAGCAGGAGTAACCATTGGGTCAGCTGGAATATAATTATCTGAGTGACCTAATAGATTTGGATAAAAAAATACTATTATAGATAAAACTAAAAAGAATGCAAAAATAGTTACAAGATCTTTAAAAATAAAATAAGGATGCATTGCATATCTATCTCCATTTGAAGTTACTCCATTTGGATTATTTGATCCGTGTTCATGTAGAGCAATTAAATGAGCTACAGCTAAAGCGGCTAATAAAAATGGTAATAAATAATGTAAAGAAAAGAATCTATTTAATGTAGCATTTGAAACAGAAAAACCTCCCCAAATTAATTCTACAATATCTTGACCAAAAACTGGTATTGCTGATAATAAATTTGTAATTACTGTAGCACCCCATAGTGACATTTGTCCATATGGTAGCACATATCCTAAAAAGGCTATAGCCATCATAAGAATTAAAATAATTACTCCTATTGACCAAACTAAAACTCTAGGTCTTTTATATGAACTATAATATAATCCTCTACCTACATGCATATATACAAAGATAAAGAAGAATGAAGCAACATTAGCATGTGTATATCTTATAATCCATCCATTATTTACATCTCTCATAATATGTTCTACACTATTAAAAGCAAAATCTACATTAGGTGTATAATGCATAGCTAAAAAAGCTCCAGTTAAAATTTGTATCACTAAACACAGAGCTAATAAGGAACCAAAATTCCATAAATAAGTTATATTAGCAGGTTGAGGAGAATCTACTATATAAGAATTTACTAATCTAAGTAATACGTGGGTTTTTAATATTCTCATTTGTTGTTTGTTTTGTTTTTAAGGTCTGGTTGTGCCTTATTTTTATTTAATATTAAAATAAAATTTAAGTTTTTATTTTTAATTTATTAAATAGGTTTTATTTTTTTAATTAAATAGAACCATGATATTATATCACAAAAGAAAAAGTTTTTTTTAAAATTATTATAATTTACATTATAATAATTAGAGTTTCTTTAAATAATTTATTTAAAGGATAAAGGAAAGGAAATAATAAAATTTTTAGTAAAAAGAAACGAATTTTTTTTACTTATAAAAATATAATTTAACTAAATTATATTAGTTTGACACTATAACTATATATGTTTATTTATTTCTTTAATTAAGCTCAAGAAGATTTGAACTTCTACAGATTCCATATCAAGAAATTATTCTACAATTAAATTATGGGCTTTAATTTAATATGGGCTTTAATTTAAACAAAATTTAAGGTTTTAAACTTAACTACTTTTATAATTTTTAAAAATTTATTTCTTGGTTATAGTTTTTATATTAATTTAAGCTATTAAAATATCCCTATCTTTAAACAATTTTAAATGTAATTTCTTTTTTTTTCTCCTTTTTCTTCTTTTTTTTTTTTCTTTCTGCAGAGCTGCGAAGCTGCGAAGCTGCGAAGCACGGAGCCATCCGGAGCTAAGTCTAGCTATATAGAGAGGAGTAAAGGATATGATGAATAGAATGAATTTTTTTAAAGCTAAAGGATAGTAAAGGATGAATTGAGTAAAAAGATTTAAGTATTTAAGTACCAAAGGATCGGATTGTTTATCTTGCATCTTTTAAATTTAAAAATAAAAGAAAACTAATAATTTTTAATTTCTTTCTTTTTATTAGTAGGGCGTAGGGGGGAGATATATTTAAATTCAAATTTTGTTAAATAAAAGCGTATTCGATCTTCCATTTTAAGTCGTATATCTCTTTTTCTACTTTTCTTCTAATTGTCTTATTGGTAAGACTTATTAAAATTTTTAATTTTTAGAAGCTGGTTTTTAAAAAATTAAGATAGACCTTTTAATAATTAAAGATATTAAGGTTCTAGAAACCCATACTTGAGTTTTTTATTTTTTTTTTTTCTTTTTCGAAGGGCGAAGGAAAAGTACTAAGATTAAAAAAATTTTAACTTTTTATCTTTTAATATCAAAAGGAAAATAGGGGGTAAATAATGAATATAAAGGTATAAACATATAAAAATAGTTTTGTTTTTTTAGTAAAAAGCTTTTTGCTTAATAGCTTTGCACTATTATACTTTTATTACAATATTTTATATTTGTTTTTTTTTAGTAAAAATTATTAGTTAAATATTATAAATAATATTTCTAATAGTTTAATAAGGTGAAATATCGAAAGCCACTAGTATACTTGGAACTAATATAATAAAGGCTACAGCCATTGGTAATAGATTTAACCAGCACAAATCGATTAACTGATCATATCTTAATCTTGGTAAAGTGGCTCTAAACCATACAAAGAAGAAACAGAAAATACAAGTTTTTAAACCTAATACAATAGCTTGTAAATTTATAAAAGATTCATTTAAGAATATTTCAGGTAAATTATATCCTCCTAAGAAGAAAATAGAAGTTAAACAACTAAATAAGACTATAGAAGAATATTCCCCAAGGAAGAAGAATACAAATGGAACTGAAGAATGTTCAGTAAAAAAACCAGCAACTAATTCAGATTCAGCCTCTTGTAAATCAAAAGGTGTTCTAGAAGTTTCAGCTAAAATAGAAATAAAATAAAAAATAAATACTGGTAATAATGGAAAAATAAACCAAATACATTGTTGGCTTTCCATTATTGTAGTGAAATTTAAGGAACCTGTTAATAAAATTATTATTAAAATAGCTGAACTTAAAATTAACTCATAAGAAATCATAGCTGCAGTAGATCTTAGAGAACCTAAAAAAGCATATTTAGAGTTAGCAGACCAACCTGCTAATAATACACCATAAACTCCTAATGATGATAATGCAAAAGTATATAATACACCTAATGAAAAATCAGATAAAGCTAAACCTTGACCAAAGGGAATTATACCCCAACCTAATAAACTAAATACTAATGTAGAAACTGGCGCTAAATAAAATAAAACTTTGTTAGATTGAGATGGTATTACTGTTTCCTTTAAAATTAGTTTTAATGCATCAGCAAAAGGTTGAAGAACTCCGTAATACCCTACTGTATTAGGACCTACTCTTCTTTGATGAGCAGCTAATTGTTTTCTTTCTATAATAGTCATAAAAGCAACCGCCAACAAGATAGGTAAAATTACAGCTAAAACATCTATTAAATTAAGAAGAAGTCCTATAACTGTTAAAAATAAATTATTAGTATTCATTTTGATATTTTTATTATTTTTTTTCTTATTTCTCATTACATTTTATATTTTTTATTATTTTATATAATTATTAATGAAATCGCTATAATTTAGTTTACAGCCAAGATATTATATCAAGTTATTATCCTAATACTCTACTTTAATTCTTTAGATCTTTTTTTTTTATGCAATTTAAATTATTTAATTAAAATATTTATTACTTAAACAATATATGTATAAAAATTATTAGATCCTTTCTTTTTTAGTATTTTTAATTAATTAAATCTGTGTTTTATACTCTTAAATTTTTAATTAAAAATAAAAAGGAATCATGAACTCCTTTTTCTAGCTTACGAGTGCCTACGGCTGCCTAAGAGGCTGCCTACGGATAGCTGTGACTCCTATGACTCCTGTCCTTCTTCACAAGCACAAATCCTTTTTTTATTATGGCCTGCGCTCCTACGGCCTGCAGCTGCAGAGGTCAGAGGTAAAAGGAAAGATAAGATCCGCGCTTAGCTTTTTTTGCAGGTAGGTAGAGGGTCCTTATTGGATTTAGATAATTTTAAATTTAATAGTTAGACCCTTAAGCTATTACATAAAAAGATCTAAATTCTACTCCCTTCGGGCTTGTATTTTTATTATAAATACGATACTTCAATAGTATCTTTATATCTTTGAAATAATTGAAATATTATTACAAAATAATATAATAAAAGGGAAAGTAAAAGATATTATTTATATAGCCTTTACATCATAGATTGATTAAAATTTAAAAAAGAAATTCTTTAAATATAAAAAAAGAATTTAAGTTGTTGAACAAATAAAAGTCACTAACACTAAAGAAATAGATATAAGTAAAAGTTAGAATTAAAAAAAATTTTTTTTAACTAGAATATTTAAAAATTATAATGATTTTTTTTTTTATATTTTAACTAGATTTTTAAACTATTTTGCTTTTTTATTTTTTTAAGGTAATTTAAGTTCTGTACGAAGTACTTACTAGTAAATACGAACTAGTAACTAGTAACTACGAAATATGAAGTACAAAGTACGAAGTACGAATAAAGTGCGTTCACTTAAATTGAATGATATCTAAAAAAAAATAAGTTTAATAAACAAATAGAGAGGAGTTTTTTTAATAGTCAATTTATTCATCTCCTCTCCTTCCTTATCAATTTATATATGGAAGTAAATCCTCTTACTAGCTTTTATAGAAGTAGAAGATTTACCTATATTCGAAAGTAAATACAAGAGAGATAAGTAGACTTTTGTTTAGTCCTTTCTCTTTTCTTCACTTCTTCCTTCCGTTTTTCCATAAAACCATAGGACTATTGGATCGTAAGACTATAAAACAGTAGGACCGCCGGGTCTTAGTATCATAGAAATACTCCTCCCTTTTAGTCTACCCAAAGGCTTTGCGGCTTCGCGCTTCGTGGCTCCCCACTCCACAATAAAAGGATTAAAAGGATAGGTAAAAAAAGGAGGAAATAAGAATAAGAATAAGAATAAGAATAAAAATAAGAATAAAAATAAGAATAAGAATAAGAATAAGAATAAGAAAAGAAAGTAGTTCAATTGACTTATATTTTAAATTTAATTATTTAAAATTTTTTTTAGCTAATCCTAGGTTATAAGTTTTTTAATTTAAATTTTTAAATTTTTAATTAAAAGATAAAATATATAAGTATATTAATTAAAATTAAGTATAACTCTTTAAGTAACCATACAAACAAAAGAAAATATTAGTTGTAAAGTACTTTTTCTTTTCACCTATTGGTTTATACTTCTTCTATCTTTCCCCTCGTGCGAGGCGCGAAGTGAAGAGTGAAGAGCGCGGAGTGAAGAGTGAAGAGCGTGGTCCAACGGCCTGCGGACCTACTCTTATGGAATGCAAAGTTGTCGACTCAGAACCGCGAGCTTTTTTTCTTCCACAAGCACAAGATAAAGGAGTTTTTTAAGGAAGGTTCTACGGTCCTATTGTTATATTTTAAATTTTTACGCTTTTAGCACCTATGCACCTACACAGATAAAAGGAGGAGGAAGAGGAGTTGACATCTTTCTACAGACCTACGAATCTACGAACTACGAATCTATGAATCTACGAATCTACGAATCTACGAATCTACGAATCTACGAACAAGAAGAATTCCTGTAAAATAGTTTGACACTATAACTATATATGTTTATTTATTTTCGCGTAGCGCGTAGCGCGTAACGCGTAGCGCGTAGCGCGTAGCGCGGAGCGTCACATCTTATTAAATTTTTTATTTTTAATATTCGCGTAGCGCGCGTATTATTATTTTATTTTAATTAAGCCCAAGAAGATTTGAACTTCTACAGATTCCTCATCAAGAAATTATTCTACCATTAAATTATAAGCTTTAATTTAAACAAAATTTAAGGTTTTAAACTTAACTACTTTTATAATTTTTAATTATTTATTTCTTGGTTATAATATTTTATTAATTATTTATTTTTAATTAAAGATTTAATAATTTTTTATATTTACTTCACTTTTTTTTTTACTTAAATTTAATATTTTTTCTGTAAGTTTTTCTCTTTTTTATTTTTCCTAGTCTATTTTACAAACTTCTAAATAATTTTTTCTCTTTATTTCTTATTTTTCGGTGCCACAGATTGCGATGGTGCGAGAGCGCGGAGCCTGTGTTATGCTCGCTATGCACATGTGAAAAAATGCACAGCTAATGACTTTTTCTACATTTTTATCCTTTTCTACATATCTTATCCTTTTCTTCTTTATCTTTGTAGAAGATAAGGTTTATGGTAGTGTTAATTTCTATCTAATATAAATATATAAGACCGTAGGTACTAGTTTTTTATTTATGTAAAAAGTAAATAAAAATTAAATAAACTTTTATTTAATCTTTAAAAGCTTTAAAAGAAGAAATAGAATTGATTATTTATAATTATATTTCATAATTTTACATTAATTTACTATATAAATCTTAAAGTTAAATAACTTTTATTTTAAAGACTTTAGCATAATGGTTAATGCAGTTCGCTCATAATGGATATTATAAGGGTTCAACTCCCTTAGGTCTTAATCAAAAGTAAAAATAAATTTTTCTCTTTATTTCTTATTAGAATATAAAATATAAAAATTAATAATTGAATTAATTATTATTTTTTTTTTAATTTATACTTTTTATTAAAATACAAGTGCGTTTAAATAAACAAATCTTTACTTAAAATTCTTTTCTTTTAACTAAAATATTTTAAATTTTAATGTACTCTTTTCCTTTTCTTCCTTTAACTATCCATTAAACCTTTATACCAGAAGTAGAAGAAAAAAAGGGTAAAAATAAAAGATAAAGGCTCCGCAACCCCGCAGGAAGGGAAAAAAAAAGATAAAAAGGATAAAAATATAAAGGAGTCCTACACTACTATGACTATGGCTATGACTATGGCTATGGAAAAAATAAAATACCTATCCTAACTATAATTTAAATCATAAAATTTAAACAATACCTTTTTTATTATAATAACTATGTAAACATACAATTATTAGTAATTAATTTAAATAAATTTAAATTAGTAGATTATTTTTCTAGACCTAGACCTAGACCTACGGAACCTACGGAAAACAAAAAAAAAATAGAAGCAAGAATTAAATTAACTTAAAAGTGGAGAAAATAATTAGTTAAACATTTATTTATAAAATAAAAATTTTAAAAGGGCATTTGGTCGAGTCTGGTTTATGGCGTTCGTCTTGAAAACGATTACTTTACAAAAAGTCGTGAGTTCGAATCTCACAGTGCCCGTTTATAAAGCTAGAATATTTATATTTAATTATTATAGCATTAAAAAACTATAAAAGTAGTATATTTGATTTGATTATAAGGACTAATTATTATAATTAAATATAAAAAAAATAATTAAAGATATATTTATTTATTTGTAAAAAAAAAAAAGAACAATCACTAAATAAATTATAAGAAATAAGGATGAGTGTGTTTTGTATTTGTATTGGTTTAATAGCCTGAGTCTGACTATTAAAAATTTAAGTTATGTTTACATATAATCGTTTCTTTATCTTAAAATTTTCTATTTTTATAAAGAATAAAAAATTTTGACGGTGGATGACAAATTGGCCAGTCGCTCCTTTTGGGTGGGAGAAATATTGCGCGTTCGAGTCGCGCCTACCGTGTACACCAGATAAAATTTATTTAAATTAAAAATGTTATTTATAAGGTTTAAATTTCTTTTACTTCTACTTTTACTTCTTCTTCTTCTTCTTCTTCTTCTTCTTCTTCTTCTTCTTCTTCTTCTTCTTCAACTTAGAATTATTTAAATTAGATTTAGTGTAAAGAGTTTTTTATTTATTTATTTTTTGCTTAAAAAGAAATAATGAGTAGAATAAAAAGAAAAGTTTTATTTTAAGCACGTTTTAATTAAAAAAAAAAAAGCACTTTTGTTACAAAATTAATTTTAAGTTGAAAGATTCTAAAAAAAAAAAAAATTTTTAAGCTTAAAATAAGCAAATAACAAGCAGCAATAGCGCAATTATTAAATTAAGTAAATTTAATAATAATAGAAATTTATTTTTACTGAAAATATTTTAATAAAAATAAAGTAGAAAAAAAAAATAATAGGTACGCAAATTAGGGGGAAAAATAAAAATAAAAATAATTAAAAGAGAAAGAAAAAAAAATAAAATAAAGTTTATTTGATATTAAAGTATGATTTATTTTATTTATTAACTAATTAAAGGTCTTATGGCTGAGTGGTTTAAGCGAGGTACTGTTAATACTTTCTACAGGGGTTCGAATCCTCTTAAGGCCTAAAAATTTTATTTTATATTAGTTGCGTTTGCGATTCTTTATATTGTGATTCTGTTTTAAATTTTAATTACACTTTTTCCTTACTCTTACTTTTTCCTTTCTTCCTATCCCTTCTTCTGCGGTTTAATTGCGGAGGAACAGAGCCTTTCCTCTGCGTAGCTGCGCAGCTGCGTAGCTGCGGAGCTGCAGAGCTGCGGAGCTGCAGAGCTGCGGAGCTGCGGAGGAGAAGAAAAATATATAACCCGCAGGAGTTAAGGAGTAATCGACAAGCTTTAAAAAAGAAAATTTAAATTTTATATTTAAGTTTTTAGCCAAAGTCAATAAAAATTTAAAAATAGATAACAGAACTTTCTTCCTCTTCTTTTTATGTTTATGATTGAAGATTGTCGTCTTCATGTGGAGAGGTGCTGAATAAGACTCTTACTTTTCTTTGTTCTTTGAGTATATGAATATTTTCTAGTTTTTTTTTACTATTAAAAAAAAAATTGGAGAGAAAAATTGTTCTATTTAAATAATATAAAAAAAAAATTCGCTTAAAATTAGATATTTGAAATATACTTATTTTAAATAAAAAATAACAAGTGATTTCTTTTTTCTTTGTAAACTTCGTAGTTATATCATCCTTTTTAAATTTTAAATGAATATTTGGGAACAATGTGGTTAAAAATTATAGCGAACATGTTGAAATTTGGTAAACAATCTTCTCTTAAGCAGAAGTGGGAGGTATCCCTTAAGAGTTCGAGTCTCTTTGTTCGTAGTTACTAGTTATTAGTTATTAGTTCGTAGTTCTATAAAAATTTAAAGGTCCTTTAGTATAGTGGTTCGTACAGCTCCCCTTCACGGAGCTAGGATCAGTTCAATTCTGATAAGGATCAATATTAATTTTATATTAAAAAAAATAAAATATTAAAAAAAAATAAATATTTTTCTGTTAATCTAATTCTATCCTCTAAATTCTAAAAAAAAAGAAAAAGAAATAAAACCATAACCAAAAGGCAAAAAGGAGAGTTATGAAAAGTAATAGAAAACCTACCTCTCTATAAGCTTACAGCTTACAGCTTACAGCTTACAGCTTATAGGGTTACAGGCAACTGGCTACTATTAAATTTAAAATTAATTTAAAAATTTAAAATTAAAATTAAAATTAAAATTTAAAAAATTTTATTAAGAGAGGAGCGCTATCACGGGATAAATTTTTAAATTTTATAGTTCTTAAAATAAGTTAATCTTTTAATATAAAAAGGGAATAATTTTCATTGGTAAGATAAGACAATTGCTAATTGTTCGGGTTAACACCCTTAGGTGTTCGAATCACCTTTATTCCTAATATAACTATAAATGTATAAATACAATAATCTTAAAAAAAAATATATAATTATAAGCGCTACGTGCGCTACGCGCGCTACGCGAAATAAATTATAAAGTAAAGATATAAATTTCAATTAAAAAAATTTGTAATCCTTAAAAAAATTATAATAAAATTATAATAAAATTCTTAATTTGATAAAAATTAAAAAAGATCTTAACTCTTTTAAATTCAGTGTAATAAAAGATTACAATTTACCATTACTACCTGATAATATAGATAAAATTCAATTAAACCCAATATCTAGAGTTATTAGAGTAATTGGTGGATTAATTGTAGTTTACCTATAAGTAAGTCCATCATAATTTTACTATTTATTCTCCATTTAATTTAATAATAAGTATAGTTGCCTTATTTCACATGATTCAAGTAATCATAATCGAAATAAAAACCTCTTTATAAAAAGTAGAAATGGGAAGGTTAAAAACAAACTAGGGTTAAATTAAAAGAAAAGAAACTGATCCGTAAAGTGTAAATAAAAAATAAGTATCTTAAAAAAGGATAAAGCAATAAATAGTAAAAATTTTTCGTTTTCAAATATACGCTTATTACTAATACAAATTAAAATTAAATAAGCGCGTACGCTAGTTAGAAAAATTAAAAAAAAAAATTAAAATTTGTTTTCTCTTCTACGACCTACGACTTTTACGAAATTGTACAACTTCTATTAGTTCTACGATTTACGAAGTACTCACTACGAAGTAGAAGTTGAAATACTCACTACGAATTCGAACAACTTCCTACGTCATTTACGACTTTAATAAATATTAGTAACTACTCACTACGAAGTAGAAGTAGAAACACTCACTACGAAGTATAAGTACTCACTAGTAACTAGTAACTACGACAAAAACAAAATAAGGTTAATTAAATAATTAAAAAAAAAAAATAAAAAAAAAAATAAAAAAAAAAACTAAATAATAAAAAATAAATAAAAAATAATAAATAAATAATAATTAATTAAAAAAAAAAATAAAATTCCTTAAAAAAGAATAAAAAAGGAAAAATTAAAAAAATAAATATGATAACTTTATTAATACTAATACCAATTATAGGATCCTTAATTTTAATTCCTATTTCTTCGGAATCGGAAACTGTTTCTTTTAATGCTAATGCTAATGCTAATGCTAATGTTAATGCTAATGCTAATGGAGGTGTGGGAGAAAAAGAAGTACTAAAAAATAAAAATCAGATGAAAAGAATAGCTCTAACAACTTCTCTAATAAATTTATTTGTATCATTATTTATATGGTATCAATTTGATTCTAATACAACTCAATTCCAATTTGTATCTGAATTCAATCAATTAAATTTTTGTCATTTAAATTTTGGTATCGATGGTGTATCTCTTTATTTTGTTTTATTAACAACATTTATAACACCAATAGCTTTATTATCTAATTATACAAATATTAATAAGAATTTAAAATTATTTTTAATTTCATTTTTACTATTAGAAAGTTTACAAATATGTGCTTTTGTATCTTTAGATTTATTACTTTTTTATATTTTTTTTGAAAGCGTATTACCAATTTTATTTATTGTAATTGTAATATTTGGTCATGGTGAAGATAGATTTAGATCTGCCTTTTTATTTTTTTTATATACTTTAGCTGGTAGTTTACCTATGTTATTATGTATATTAAGTATTTATAGTTATATAGGATCAACAGATTTTCAATTAATTTCTTTATGTGAAATAAGTTTAGAGTCTCAAAAAATATTATGGTTAGGATTTTTTATAGCTTTTGCAGTTAAAACACCTCTATATCCATTTATAATTTGGTTACCTAAAGCTCATAGTGATTCACCATTAGCTGGTTCAATTATATTGGCTGCTACTATTTTAAAATTAGCAACATATGGTTATATAAGAGTTTTAATAAATTTTTTCCCAGATGCTACAAATTATTTCAGTCCATTGGTTCAAACAATTTGTACTATTACTATTATTTATGCCTCACTATCTACTATAATTCAACAAGATACTAAAAGATTAATTGCTTATAGTAGTGTAGCTCATATGGGTGTATTAGTATTAGGTTTATTTAGTAATACAATACAAGGAATTGAAGGTGCTATTTTATTAGCATTAGCTCATGGTTTTGTAAGTCCAGCTTTATTTACTTGTGTAGGTGGTGTAATTTATGATAGAACAGGTAAAAGAATTATTAATTATATTAGAGGATTAGCTACTTATATGCCTGTATTTACTATTTTATTCTTTGTATTCACTTTAGCTAATACTGGAATACCTTTAAGTTTAAATTTTTTAGGTGAACAATTATCTTTATTAGGAATATGGCAACAAAATCCATATATTGCAGCATTAGGTGCTACAGGTATTTTATTATCAGCTTGTTATTCTTTATTTTTATACAATAGATTATCTTATGGTTCTTATTCACCACATTTACCTATTTTAAAAGATATAAATAGAAGAGAATACTCATTATTAATTAGTTTATTAATACCAACTATTATTTTTGGTATCCTGCCTAATGTTTTATTGAACCCTCTTCACGTTTCAAGTTCAGCTTTACTTTACGTTGTTTAAAAATTAGCGCATACAATTCGTAGTACTACAAAAAAAAAACTTAAAATTCTGAAAATATAAAATAAAACTAAAATATTTTAACTTTATTCGAACAAAACTAACAAAATACATATTTATACTTAAATAATATTATAATTATAAATTAAAAAACAAAAAAAATTTTTTGTTTTTCTCCAAGTCCAAGAATAAGTCCAAGAATAAGTTCAAGAACAAGTTCAAGTCCTAGTCCTACTTCTACTCTACTCCTAGTCTACTCCTAGTCCAAGTCCTAGTCCGCCTCCGCCTTCGACTACGTACTACGAAGGTCTGCACCCCCTCCCTATATCCACACCTAAGCAGAAAACGAATAAAGAAGAAGAAGAACAAAAGATCCTCCTGTCCTTTAGAATTAATTTCCTTAAGGATAAGAGTAGGAAGAATGGATTAAAAATAGGAGTGCTAATTTTTCTTTCTAGGCCGTAAGGATCCTTCTATTAATATTAAGATTTATCCATCAGAGAAAGAAAAAGAAAAAGAGAAAGAGAAAGAGAAAGAGATTTTTATAAAAAAATTAAAAGCCCCAACCCCCTTTTTGCGAAGCGCAAACCGCGAACCGCGAACCATATCTGCGAAGCGCAAAGCCTAACAGCGGAGCCCTAACAAAATTAAAGATACTTTAAGTTTAAGGTTCTACTTTTTCTTCCTTTTTTATTCTTTTTGCAAAGTTACGCTGTTACGTAGTACAACTGTAAAGCACTTACGCAGTTACCACTTATGGAGTTAGGCACTTTTTAAGGGGTTCCACACCGTAGGACAACAGCACCACACCTTCTCAACTCTTTCATTACTCAGCAATTCCGCCGTTCATAGGGGTAGGATCACATGTCATAGGACCGTGCTCCGCGGCTCCGCGGAGCCACGGAGAGAAAGGACCTTAGTGAAGCCTACCTACCTAAAAAGAAAGGAAAGAAAAAATATAAATAAATTTGTTTTTTATTTCTACTGCAAATTTACCATTTAAACTTTAAAAGTAGTAAAAATTTAAAAGATAGATACTAAAAAAAATTAAAAAAACAAACTTAAGTTCAAAAACTGTTAGTATTTTTGATGAAATAATTGTAATGATTTATTATTTTATCTTATATAGTTAAGCTATATTTTGAGTTTAAAAGAGGAATAAAAAAGTAGAGGAAAAAAATAGGTATAAACAAATATAGCAAAAAATAAGTGATAAACGAGTATAGTTAAGTGGTATAACCTCTACCTTCCAAGTAGATATCATCAGTTCGAATCTGATTACTCGTAAAATAATATACTATCCTTTCATTAAAATAAGTGCGTACGCTAATTAAAAAAAATAAAAATAATTAAAACAAAATGTTTTGTTTTTAAATTAAAAATTTTATTTATTATTTTTTAGAAATCGGTATAATATGCAAAGGGTTAAAGGAAAGGCCCTTCAATATAAATTTATTGCTTTTTTAGGTCATTTTCTTTAAGTTTTTAATTAGGCTTTCCATTTTCTTATATTTTATAATTTAAAATTTATAGTTATTCTAATAGTTAGTCTTAGTCTTTTAAAAAGAATGCTAAAGTTTAGCTGAGATAATGTTTAGTTTTAATTTTTTGATTCTTACAATTTTTTTATACTTTGACTTTGATTAATGTTTTTTTCTTATTACTTATTAAAAGTAAAAAAAATATCCATAAAAAACAAAAAGAAAATTAAAATTTATAAATTAATAATATAAATTCAGGTAAGCTTACTATAATATAATATAATATAATTTAATTTTTTTTATATTGTAAAATGACTAATTTAAGTAGTTTTTTTTTTTCTTGAGTTGTAGTTTAATTGGAAAAACACCATTTTTTGGTAATGGCTTTAATACTAGTTCGAGTCTGGTCAACTCAGCTTAAAGATAAAAATAATCGCGTACACTAATTGAAAAATAATAAAAACTTTTAATCTCAAATTAGTGTAAGTGTTAGTGTTAGTAAGTAGATAAAGAAAAATATAAAGAGAATAATTGATAATTATTCATGTTTTTTCCTATTCTTTACTTTTTAAGGGTTCTACTTCTTATTTCCATTCTGTCCTTTCCTCCCTGCTTTCTTTATAGGGAAAAAGGAAAGGTTTTTATTACCTTTACCTTTACAAAAACTGAAATTTTACTTTGTTACTTTTTACTTTGTTACTTTGCAAAAGAAGAATACTTGAAAAAAAAGCGACAAAAATAAATGATAAAATGTCCTTAGAAGAGAGAAGAGAGAAGAGAGAAGAGAGAAGAGAGGTTATACTGGAAACTTAGAAATCAATTAAAAATTACGCTTTTTTAATTTCAAGATCAGTAATCAAAAAGAAATAAAAAAAAAATTAAATTGTACCATTAAATTTTAATTTTCTTAAATTATATTATTAAAAAAAATAAAATTAAAATTTAGATATTTAAAACATTTACAAGCGCGTACGCGTGTTACGTGAAATAAAACCCGAAAATATTTATAAAAAAAATATATTTTAAGGAAGCAGAACTCGAGTGGTGGAGTGTCCCACTTTTAATGGGAAAGTCCTGGTTCAACTCCAGGTGTTTTCAGTTTTCTTATCCTCCTGTTCTCCTTTACTTTTAACCCTTCTCTTTCTCTTTCTCTTTCTCTTTGTAGAACCATAGCTCCTCAAATAGAGTTCTCCACTCCGCACTACCACACTAAAGAACAAGGAAACCCTTTTAATTAGTAATTAGAATAAGAAAAAAAGAAGGGAATAATAAAAAATAATTAAAAAATTAATCTGATTATTCTTTTTCTTTTTGTTTAATTAATCTCTATGACCTTACTGCCCCACTTAGAAAGAGAAAAGAAATATTTTCAATTTAAATAAATTATTATACTTAAATATTAAAACCAAACTTCAAATTTTTGTTATAATATTTAAAATTTACAATCAATAACGTTTAGTTAGATTTAGTTAAATTTTTATTTTTTTTTTTTCACAATTTTCACATTTTTTCTATTAAAAATAAAAGACTAAAAAAGTAATTATAAAAATTAAATAAGTTAATAATCTAAAGAAATTGAATAGATTTTAGGTCTATTCAATTTAATTACTCACCATAAAATAAATTTAAGGTAAGTAATTAAATTTTTTATTAAAAATACTTTTTAAGGTTGTGTAAATTTTTACAGTTTTACACTTATATTAATTTATTAAAAAGGTAAGCGTGTAGCTTATATATAAAAATAAAAAAATTATAGTGTTGAGTAATTTTACGTTTATCTTTTTATCTGTTTTTTTTTTATTAAAAATAGTAGCTATTAAAAAAAACTTTTAATTTTTTTAATTAAAATACTTAGATTAAGGAAGTAATTACTCTACTAAATTTATAAAAGTAAAATTTAAATTATTAAATTTTACTTTTCTTTACATAAATAAGCGGTACGCAGCGAACGTAGTGTACGCAGTTAATTTACAATTAAGAAGATAAAATTTCAAAATTTAACTTAGTCAAAGTACTGAGTACTAATAATATTTTCTATTATCCCAAAAAATAGTAACTATTTTTTAAATAAATAAGTATTAATTGATATTGTTTTTTTATTTTAAATAGAAGTAATAAAAAAAAAAAATAAGTATTTATTATATTAGAAATAGAACATTAAAACAAGCGTGAAAGCTAAACACGCAAAATATATAATAAAAAAGTTAAAATTTTTAACTTAATATAAAATATAATAAAAAAAAAGTTAAAGTTTTTAATCTCTAATGTTATAAAATAATAAAAAAAAAATATAATAAAGTAAGTTAATAATTGAAATGAAGCCAAAAAATTAAAA